TCAAATTGGATGGAAGGGAGTATCGAGAACTAAATTTTAGTATGTAATAATTCCTAGTTCTCTATTTCTGGAAATACTGTATCTCAATAAGATTGAGAAAAAGAAATCTGATTCATCGTTCTATATCGAGAGATGTAGAACGCAAAAACGTGCGGTACTTTTTGGAGAGAGAAAATAGAATGAAGAGAATAGAAAGATTCTCGAATCATGAAATCCAAATTATCCTACTTCCAAAGAATCGACCGAGAAGCCGTATGAGGTGCAAATCTCATGTACGGTTTTGTAGAGTGACAGTAAACAGAACTTGTCAACTTTTCCAATATTAACCCCAAAAAACCAAACTCTGCCTTACGTAAAGTTGCCAGAGTACGATTAACCTCCGGATTTGAAATTACTGCTTATATACCTGGTATTGGCCATAATTTACAAGAACATTCTGTAGTATTAGTAAGAGGAGGAAGAGTGAAAGATTTACCCGGTGTAAGATATCACATAGTTCGAGGAACCCTAGATGCTGTCGCGGTCAAAGATCGTCAACAAGGGCGTTCTAGTGCGTTGTATATTCTTATCTAAGACTTGTATTTATGATACCATGTGAATGGCTATAAACATGGGAAGTATATGGCTAACTTCATAACAAACGTTGTGTAAGGGGACTAGAGCAGGCTACCATAAAACAAAGTCTAAGGTTCAATAGTGAAATTATTTTATAAGTTTTCCCCGACTTTTTGTCAAAAAATACCTTGACCTTTTAGAACAGGTTTGAATCAATTAGCAATGATTTGGAATTTGAAACAGTTTTTTCTACACTATAAACCTAAGGACTTGATTGTATAGATATGGAAAATACAAGATTTCCGGTCATAGCAAAAGAAAGGAAACGGATACTCAATGAAGAGTGAGTAAACATCATTATATGCATAATAGATCTCATCTATGCAGATAGAATCATGTAGAAAGCCGTATTCGGCGAAAGTTGTATGTACGGTTTGGAGGGAGATCTTTCATACCAGGGGTCCACCCTACAATATGGAGTCAAAAAGCCGAAAAAAAAGTGATTCCTTTTTAGCCTTTATGAAATAGAATTTAGAACCCCTTTTCAAACTCATGTCACGACGAATTAGTGCAAAAAAAACAAAAAGAACGGAAAATTTCGATCCAATTTATCAGAATCGATTAGTTAACATGGTACTTAATCGTATCCTGAAACATGGAAAAAAATCATTGGCTTATCGAATTCTTTATCGAGCCATGAAACAGATTCAACAAAAGACAGAAAAAAATCCACTATTGGTTCTACGACAAGCAATAAAGGAAGTAACTCCTCGTCTAATAGTAAAACCAAGACGTAAAGGTGGATCGACTTATCAAGTTCCCCTTGAAATAAAACCTAAACAAGGAAAAGTACTTGCTATTCGTTGGTTATTAGAGGCATCTCGCAAACGGCTGGGTCCAAATATGGAGTCCAAATTCAGTTCTGAATTGATAGATGCTACTAAAGGGAAAGGCACAGCTATCCGCAAAAAGGAAGAGACTCATAAAATGGCAGAGGCCAATAGAGCTTTTGCGGATTTTTAATCCATAAAAAGGGTAGATCTAACTAAGATCTTAGTCTTAGTTAGATCTACCTATCCTGCCTGATTAGATTAGAAAAAGCTTCTCGATCTCATTTATAAAATCTTTTGGAGATTTGAAGAAATTTGTAATACAAGATGAAAACTTAATCTTCTTCAAGCCTTGATGGTGAAATGGTAGACACGCGAGACTCAAAATCTCGTGCTAAGCGCGTGGAGGTTCGAGTCCTCTTCAAGGCATACATGATTTGCTTATGGAATGAGCCAAAGAATGGTCAACAAGGCAGAGCCTTTTTTACAAAAAGGATTCCGACGATACGATCTGACCCGACTTTTTCCAAGGTTTTATCTTAGAGAATCGTGTACCGAATTGGGGCAATCCCAAAGCTCATTATGGTCAACATGAAATATGTAGAAAACCAACCTAGTCATTCCGTTATTACAATAATTTGTTCTCAGAGCAGATACCAACAACCATTTCATATGTGTATTTATGTATTTATCGAGATCTCTTTCATCTTTCTTTAATTCTTTCAATTCCAGATCTATCCGATTTTTCGAAAGAAGAGATGTGGAATCCTGTTGTAGAAATGAAGTGTTTCATTTCATTCGCAAAAAGCCATTTCGTTTTCAACAATGTCTTTGTCATTTGATTCAATAACATTCTGTTAGAAAGGAACAGATTTAATAAATATTGATAATTCTCTGAGAGAATATTAGAAAGAAAAAGTTCATTGGGTACTGAACGATTGGTTTCAAGAGATCTTTGGCGATCAATTACCAAGTCCCAGCGGTCACTTTGGCCCCGCGGATTTTCAATCAACCAGCGGTGATACAGAGCTAAAGGACTGTCCATGTGTACGTGTAGAATTTGCGATTTCATACCCTTTCCTTGAATGCGTTGCAAAGCCTCGATATGGGGTTCCTTCTGTTGAGAAACGAGAACATCTCGTTTCTTCTTTTTTCTTTTTCTTTTTGTTTTTTCTTCTAATTCTTCTAAACAAGGAATAGAAAGGTTCCGGTTGGTCATCACAGTAAATCTACGAAAAAGCCTTTTTGAATGGAAAAGTGGTGGTTTTTTGGTTTGATCTATTCTTATTAAATAGGCATAAGCTCCACTGGTATAAAGCCTTTGCATCAGTTCTTCATTGGAAAACACTTCTTCGTCTGAAAACAAAACGTCCGGATCCTCTTGGATTAGAAAGGAGTCCCAAACAAACCGTCTTCCACGAAAAAGCACTGGTTTATTAGAAGATTGACATTGCATTGATTGATATTGCAATGGATATTGCATTGGATATCCAGATTGACTTCTGAACGGTTCCAAAAACTCTTGAAATGATAGATTTTCCAAATCCAACCGTAGTTTTTTGATCTCTTCCCGATACTTCCTATACTCCGTTGTAACCCCCCTTTTTTCTAAGTTGAACTTCTTAGACTTATACTGGAGCATACGAAGATGATTTTCAAACTTTTGAACGAAAATCCGCCTTTCTTGAAACAATCTGACTTGCTCCGGCAATCCCAATTCATTGAATGTTTTTATCCGATCAAATCGATTACTGCGAAGAAAACTAAGACGCCAGATCCTAGGAGACGAAACCAATGATTCATCGAATTCTTCATCCTTTTGGAGTTGAGCATCTAGACCTATTTCATGAACTAGAGACGAAAACCCTGTTCGCATCGTATACTGATGATTTTTCGTTTTGCGCAGAGGATCGAATGGTGGGATTTGATTCTTATCAGACTTACCTCGATATATTCCTAACCACGGAAACTCCACCAGAAGACTTTCTAAAAGACTAGAAGCTAGATGGAAATCATGTTCAACGAGTCTATCGAGAGGAGTCCAATTCTCTTGATTTGGTTCCGATATCAGCAACCAAGAATCCCGAGCAGCTGATCCGGCCAAGCAACCCAAAATAGGAGGGAGTATAGTGAATTCCTTGATAGTTGTTTCGGCAATCGAAGGTTCTAAATACCATTTAGACAAATAATAAAAATTTTTTTTCCAAAAATCTTTTGCCATAGGTACAGGAGAAAATTTCGTTCTAAGTGTAGTTTGTAGAATAGCCTTTCCTATCTTATAGGGAAGTCTTTCATGATGTTTTAGAACGGATACAACACCCTGATTTATAGATCGTAAACCCCAAGTTTGCCTATAAAGAGACAATCGAATTGTATTCGTGTCTATAACGTATTTTTTTCGCAAACAACTAATTGCTACGGTTTCATTGACAAGTCCTGCCAGGTCTCGTGCCTTATAACCTATGGTTCTAGATCCAAAATCATCGAGGTAGAACAATTCTTTGTTCAAAAAAAATCTTTTCCTACGTAAAAGAATAGAAAATTCTTTTTCTCGTTGGGATACAAGAAGCATCCGAATATTGATGAATTGACCCAATCGATTTGGAGTCATTAGATTTGGATCGACTTTTCTAGGAATATGCGTCGAAGCAATAAAAACAATATTTCTTCTACTAGTAAAACTGTTCTCATCACAGCTATCCATATGGTCCAATAAGCGATGAAGCAACGCCTTCTTCTTGATGATGATATCCATCTTGATGATAGAAGTGCGAGTATTCCGTTCCAATACATGAATGTTTGGGATCCATATTATGCAAGGAGACATTATTTCTGCCATTGTCAAAGTCCGATGGAATTGAGAGAAAGTTTTCCCAAAGAACCATTCCAGATTGATTTTTATTAAAGGAATATAAAAGTCTGCTGCTAGACTTTGGACCAAATAGGATCGACCAGTTTCCTCAGGACCTATCAGTAAAATCCCCTTGGAAAGGGATGGTCCTAATAATAAAGGAGGAGTTTTTCTAGCTTTAGAAAATAGGTTTTGGTTAGATTTGGCAATCTTCTGATAAAAAGCGAAGAAGACCCATTTTTCTGCTAAACGATCAAACCTGTAATTCATTATATTTTTTTGCGAAATGTCAGATAAATATCGTAAGTACATAAACCCCGGCTCTTCCGTGGTTTGATAACCTTCGAAGATAGAATGCCTGTAGGTAAAATTCGATTCAAATTGAGAATTTTGAGAGAGTTCTTTTTCTGTTCTTAGAAGCAGAAGTAGATCAATTGTATCTTTCTTCTTCTCTTTTTTATTATTATTATAATCATCTGATGATAATCTTGATGAAAAAAAAGATGGAATTTTCGAGTTTCCACCACTGGGCTTTGCGATTACGAAGTCGAATATTGTCACGGATCGATCGAATGCACGCGGATTCTTCTTGTGACTTATTAGTATGAAAAAATAAGTCATTCTAAGCCTCATCAACCAATACCATTCCCGGAGGTTTGACAAAAAGCAAACAATTTGATTTAGAATTCTAAAGGCGAACCAAAAAGTAAACCCCTCTTCATATTTATGTGCATCCAACTGCGTCCAAATTGGTTCATCCTTCTTAGCCAAAATAGTAAAATGAGAAAAATCATAATTATTAGATTTAGAAAAAACAGAATCATCATCACTAGTAGAACCGAAGATTTGTTTTGTCCAATCCCTTATTTCCTCCGGGTACTCAAAGCTATTAGAAGTATCAATAGCAGCCAAATAAGGAACAACACAAGTACTTCTTTCGAAGATTGGTTTGACTAAATCCAGTATTACCGAATCGATTGGTTCTACCCAATCCGGTTTTTCCAAAGAATCCTTCGGGTACTCGCTATATCTTTTTATTTCCATCCACCATTGTCGTAGCAAAGCTGGATCCGAATGTAGTCCGAACTCGAGAAAATTCAACTGTATCAGTAAAGAAATCCAGTTGAAGAAAACAACGAAAAAATACGGAAAAAAGAAAAACACAAGGACGAACCACAAGAGAATGATCCAAGACTCCCCGTCCTTCCTTGCTAATCGCAAGAGTTTCCATATCGACTTTTTCTTGATGAGTTCTTCGATCACGAGCTCCCCGTGAGAAACTAACCAAGGAACCAACTCATTCAGAGGCGGATGAAGTCGAATCCTTCTCCAATTCCGTTGTATTTTGGATTGTAGAATGAACCATACTTCATGAGAAAGTGCCCGCAAGATATTCTTCGATCTATGCCTAATATCTTGCCAAATAGATACTATTTGGTCACAGCTATATAGCAATATATACGGAAAAGTATCAAAAAGTGTATCCCCAAAGTATTTCCACCATATAGAAGTAAAAAACCATGGCATATACATTTGAAGCAAATTCCATTTGGAAAAATGAGTATCAATCTTATATATCTCTTGTTTATTAACGAGTTCATGAAAACAATGTGGTGAACGGCATGAGAAAATCTTTCGTTTCTCTTTCCATGAAAAACAAAGCTTATCTAGAGCTTTGTTTTCCGCTATGTTTTGGAAACTCTCTGTTGAACTAGACTTGGTAAACATGTCTGGAATCTGATGAAATATTTCCTGGTTCTTATTCGGAAAGATTTCCGATAGGAAATCATCTTTATAGGATTGAGTTTGAATCAAACTCGTGTTTGAACTGAAATTTTTCGGAGACTGATCAAGATTTTTTTCTTCAAAATCAAAATAAGATCTATGGAAATTTTCCAAATTGACTACTTGGAATCTTGGTAAAGGCGTTGTACAAATCTCTTCGATCGAGGCTCTGTTGTCATGAACAAAAGGATTCCATCGAGTTAATAACTCGTACAATTCATAGATTAATACATATGTTTTGTCACTACTTCGTTGTAAATACTTAGGTAAAAATATGTCGGATACTTGGGACTCTATGAGTGAAACAGCCTCTTTCTCCGATTGAACAGGTATTATTTCATCAAGCGACAAAGAAAACATATTGTTGCAGATGGGCAAAAGATGGAAATGGAATAATTGTACATATGTAAGATTCTTTTGAATTCTTTCTTCTATATAAGAAGGTAATCTTTTCTTATAATTGGACCGAGGATGACGTAAATAATCCAAAATTTGAAGTGTATTTGCTTTGTCAAAAGCAGCTCTCAATGAACTTTGATTCGATAGTTTTACAGGATTCACCCAATTGTCTCGATATATCGTCGAAAAATCCGTGTTATACAACGAATTGCTTTCATTATCAAAAATGTCCATAATCCATGGCTCATTCCAAGCAATTTTTGCTATTGTTCCTTCATCGATCTTTGAGACTTTTGTCTGGTTATCCAACCACTGGATTTTGGGTTTAACGATTCGAACAAGAAATTCTCTAAACCACCACGGATAGACTACTTTGTCCTCAGGGCCGCACTGAGAAAGGAAAATAATCAAATCCGAAATGAGTTTATCAATATAAGGAGAAATGTCTATGGAAATATCGATGTTGTTCCATAAGTTCTTCATTTCCGTCTCTTCCGGAGCGTAAAACAGAATCAAAGCAATCTTAAGAAATATTTCTTTAATACATAATTCCTTTGGATCGAAACAAACAAGATGGTTCGAATACTTTTGTAAGTATTCGAATTGATCGGACCATTTGTATACATGCAATTTCTGATTGATATATTTCGAAGTTCTAAGAATCAAACAATCTAACCATTCTTTCTGACCTTTTCTCCAATTTAATGAATGCTGGTTCATTGTATTTTTCATTCCATTATTCCAATTTGAAAGAATGTCATCTATTGGAAATACCCAAGCCTGAGTGCGCGTGTTCATTAAATGGAATGTATTTTCCCCTACGGGGAAAATCGATACGGTTTGGTTGATTATTCGATCGAAAGAATCATTCTCTTTCTCAGTCATATTGAACCATGGATTCTTCCATTTTTTTCTGTGGTCGAAAATCTGATTCCCTAATCTGTTCTTGTGAAGTTCATAGAATAGACTCTGAGCGAAGGCAAATGTATTATTAGCAGAAACCTGATTAGGATTAGTCAGTAATAGAGTGAATCGATCTGTTCTTTTTAGGACGATTGGTTTCAATCGACAAAAATGGAATAGGCGCTCTTTGCAGAATGAAGAAAAAAAGAGATTCCAAGACGAACTGTTTCTAACTCGACTACAAAGGAATTGGTTTATATCCCTCTGATTTTGTCTAATCGTAGTACATCCAGGATCTGATGAAATAGCCAATTTCGGATTTGGAAATTTCGTTTTGATATTCCAGAAATCCGCTCTCCTTTTCCTTTCTAATCTTCTCAAATATTGAAAAACATTTTGTTGTCTTTTCCAACATTGGAAATTTTCCACGGGCTCTTTAGTGGTACGAGAAACCATATATTCATCTATTGACAATATGTCAAAAACAGAATAACGAATTGTTTTTGTCCAATTCTCAATGAATTTTTTTGTTTCTTTTGAAAATGAATTCTCTTTTATAGACGACCTTTTGGTTTCTTTCAATACTTCTTTCGGCCAAGACATTGGAAAATTTCCTGGACACGCGTCATACCCATTTGAAAATTTTTCCAATTGGCTAGATTTTGGAAAAAACAAAAAAAGATGCGAAAAGATCCACAAATTTCTAGTGAAATTGGCTTCCGATGATGTTTCATTTCGAATTTCCATGGAGTTATATATAGGATCAAATAGATTGATCGAATAGTATTTGTTTCTTTCAATCAGACTTTTCTTTTTTAGGTTATATATAAGGACTGGTAATGTAAGTAATACTACAACTTTGCTTTTGGAACTACAACTACGTAGATCCCGTAAAAGTAACGTACTGAGAATCCGAAAGTCAAAGAACTTAATAAGACGTTCTCGATGGGACAAAATTTGAGTAAAAAACCTCACCAAAATCAATTCAGTCCATGGATCGAATGAAGAGCTTTGTATTTGTTTGAAAAAGTTTAACCACCAGGTCAAGAGGCTTGATATGGGTTGTTTAATTCCGGACTCTCTTGGACATTTTCCCGAGGTCCTTTCTTCCGAGATCCAGAGTCTGCTTTTTTGTTCTTGTATCATTGGTTTTTGCCCTCTTTTACAATTCTATATTTTATTACGTGAAATATGGATAGATCCCTCTCAATTCCATATAATAAACCATTGGATTTTTTCGAAAGGTTTTTTGACTAGTTTTTGGTTTTCTGGAAAAGGTAGAATGATCTTTGTGATGGATGAAAAGACATAAAATAAAATAAAAACCTTCGCACTTCATCGAACTTGCGTCAACGATCGAAAAATCGCAAACAACCAAATAAAAGATTATGGCCCGGGCGAACGACGGGGATTGAACCCGCGCGTGGTGGATTCACAATCCACTGCCTTGAGCCACTTGGCTACGTCCGCCCATAAAATCTATCTAATCAACATTACTTTCAAGAAAAGAGTTGTTTTCTGTTCATCCTACGGAATGTGGGCGACTTATTCCAGGAAATCCAACAGGAAATCCAAGTGTTGCAAGATCGGTACTCACTCCCACAAGTTTTTCCGTTGCATTTTCTATGTTTGGCATGATTGGGATATGAGTACTTGGCTACCCTAAGTCAATACTCACTCATATTATCGAATGAATTGATTATTCCGGATGAGCTTTTCTCCAGCATCCATGGCTGAATGGTTAAAGCGCCCAACTCATAATTGGCGAACTCGCGGGTTCAATTCCTGCTGGATGCACATATCTAATTCAAATTCCTTATATATCCTCAAATACAACAGTAAAAAACTCGATATCTTATAATGTGGATATGAACAAAGACAGATAAGGTACCAAACCTCCTTTAGAGGTTTGGTACGATGAAAGGAATACCTAGAATTCTATCTAATTAACCATCTATAGAATTGAATTCCATTGATGCCAAATCAAGAGGAAAATTGTGAGCATTGCGCTCATGCATAACTTCCATACCAAGATTAGCACGATTAATTATATCAGCCCAAGTATTAATAACACGACCTTGACTGTCAACTACAGATTGATTGAAATTGAATCCATTCAAGTTGAACGCCATAGTACTAATACCCAAAGCAGTAAACCAGATACCTACTACGGGCCAAGCCGCTAAGAAGAAATGTAAAGAACGAGAATTATTAAAACTAGCATATTGGAAAATCAATCGACCAAAATAACCGTGAGCCGCGACAATATTATAAGTTTCTTCTTCCTGACCAAATTTGTAACCTGCATTAGCAGACTCACTCTTTCTGACCAAATTTGTGATTGTGATTCTATTCCATATTTAAACCTAAAATACAAAAATCAATCATATAATGAACATTTCATACAAAAACATACTACATTTTGCTCAGAGTAGTCCGGAAAAATTTCTAACTTCTGGGAAACATCATCGTTGCAAGGGTCGAAATAAAAAAGGTATTATTACAGTACGTCATAGAGGAGGAGGCCATAAACGTCTTTACAGGCAAATTGATTTTCGAAGAAAAGAGAAAGACATCTATGGAAAAATTGTAACCATAGAATATGATCCTAATCGAAATGCGCATATCAGTTTGATATGTTACAAGAATGGGAAAAAGTCCTATATTTTGTCCCCTAGAGGAATCATGATTGGAGATACTATTTTATCTGGTCCAAAAGCTTCTATTTTAATAGGGAATGCCCTACCTTTGAGTGCGGTTTGAATTATGAATTTACGTAATCGGAAAGACCGGTTAGGCCCCGAACCTACTAAATTATCATTGATAATCTAAATTTGACTTAATTTTCAAAGGGAAACTGAGAAAAAATATATATATAGCAAGTGATAAAAAAAAAATAATAATAAATTTTTCATTCTAGATAATATGGAGAATTTTTGATAAAGCATAACAGTGGAGAAGGCAAACTCTTGTTCCAAAGATTATTTGATTCATCTTTGATTTGAAGGTCAGAGGCAAAATCAAAGTTGTACAATGAAATAAATATTTCCAAATAAAACGCCTCCTATGTTATTGAGAACGTGATTTAATAAAGTCATTCAATCTGAATGCTACATGATGAACAGAAGCCAGATGATGGATAAACACCTAGGATGTAAAGTAAAGAACATCCAGAAAGCTGTATGCCCCGAGAGAGGCTTGTACAGTTTGGGAAAGGATTCTTTTTTTTTTTTTTGAATCAAAATCTATTTCAACCAATATCCCTGTGGGTACAACTATACATAATATAGAAACAACGCAGGGTAAAGGAGGACAAGTGGCTCGAGCCGCGGGTACTATAGCCAAATTGATCGCAAAAGAAGGTCAATCCGCGGTATTAAAGTTGCCTTCAGGAGAAGTTCGTTTAATACCTTACAACTGTTCAGCCACGGTTGGACAAGTGGGTAATATCCGCTCGAATAACAAAATTTTTAGTAAAGCTGGATCAAAACGGTGGATAGGTAAACGATCAGAAGTACGAGGAATAGTCATGAATGCTGTAGACCATCCACATGGAGGTGGTGAAGGAAAAAGTCCCATAGGAAGAAAAACCCCCATAACTCCTTGGGGTCATTGTACGCTCGGTAAAAAAACCCGAAAAATGGTTCGGTATAGTGATACTTTCATTCTTCGTCGTCAAACTAAGTTAGAATAAAAAAATTAATTGCCTATGAAATATTCAAGAAAAAAAAAAAGTTTAAAACAAGTTTTTGCGGCTACACACTCAAAAAAAAAAGTTTTTATTGCTGATCACTTATTAAAAAAAATAGAAAAACTAGACACAAATATAAAAAAAAAGAAAATACTATTAACTTGGTCTCGAGCGTCTACGGTTGTACCCAAAATGATCGGTTATACTATTGCTATTCATAATGGTAAAGAGCATATACCTATTTATATAACAAATAATATGCTTTACCATAAATTAGGAGATTTTGTACCTACTCGTCTTTGCCCGGAACATCCAGGCAAAGACGATAAGAAATCTAAAAAAGACAAGAAATCTAGTCGTTAAATTTCAAGAAAGTGAATATGAAAATATCTAAAAATAAGAGGAATACTGAAGTACGCGTTTTAGCCAAAAATTTAAAAATGTCTACGCAGAAAATGCGTCGAGTAATCGATCAAATTCGTGGTTGTTCTTATGCACAAGCATATACTCTATTGAAATTAATGCCGTATAGAGCTTGTTATCCCATATTCCAACTACTTTGTTCTGCAGGAGCAAATGCTAAAAATAATTTGGGGCTTAAAGAAAAATTTTTATTCATTAGTAGAGCCGAAGTAAACGAGGGTACTGTTTCAAAGAAATATCAAATTAGAGCTAAGGGACGTTCCTTTCGTATAAAAAAAAAAACTTGTCATATAACTATTGTTTTGAAAGAACTATCAAATCTAATTGAATTTGAAATTTCAGAGAATCTGAAAAGGAAAATATCACAATATGGGACATAAAGTAAATCCAATGGGTTTTAGACTTGGTCTAACTCAAAATCATAATTCTGTTTGGTTCGCACAAAAGAGAGAGTATACAAGAACTCTTCGAGAAGATATAAAAATACATAAATGCATCGAATTTTTTTTCCAAAGACATCAGAGAAAATCTTATCTAGGAATTGGAAGAATAGAAATTCAGAGAAAGATTGATTTAATCAATATAATAATCTATATAGGATTTCCCATTTTTTTCAAAAATGAAAAAAATGAAATTACACGAGTAAAAAACGATATAAAACGTACTCTTTATTTGCGTGATCAAAAGCTTAACATAAATGCAGAAATATTAGCCAAACCTTATCAAAAAACTAATATACTTGCTGAATATATCGCTTTGCAACTAGAAAAGAGAGTGGCTGTAAAAAAAATATTACAAAAAGCTGTTGAACTAGCCAAAAAAGACGAAATAGAAGGGATTCGTATACGAATTGCAGGACGTCTTGGCGGACGAGAAAGAACTCGTAAGACAAAAATCAAATTAGGCAGAGTTACTTTACAAACACTCCGAGCTGAAATGGATTATTCCTCTTTTACAGTTCGCACAATCCACGGGGCATTAGGAATTCAACTTTGGATCTTCATGAAAGAACAATAATTGTTGTAATTACTATAAAAACTATCCCATTATTATATAGAAAAATTAATTATTTAAGATTGAATAGAATTTCCATTTTCTAGTAAAAATTATGCTATGCTTAGTGTGCGACTCGTTAAAACTAAGCTTTTTTTTTTACTTTTGAACTTTATTACACGTAAGAAGTATTCTTTCGTGAAGCAAAATAAGATAATATCGAAAAAAAAATCGAAGAATCAATACTATTTTTTATGGTATTGTATGGTTCATAAATAAGCCTACCTTGAAAGTGTAATAAAGCAGAAAAGTCGTTATCGACCTCATTTTATAAAAAGAAAAGAGCTTTGAGTCGATGGGAACTAAGTCAACCAATTCTGTAAAAAAAAAAAAAATGAAAGTTAAGCTCCACTGTAGAAGAAAAGTAAACCTAAGCAATATTTTGTTGGAAGCTATAGAAACGATGAAACTTGTGGATATATTGTTATCATAGGATAGGATGATGAATAAAACCAAAAAAAATAAGAAAAATATCTACTAAAGAGTCTATATTCATCTGTGAATCTTATTGTTTAGTTGAAGTTTTATATTATTGATTTAGAAGTTACTGGCCTAAACTGTTTTAGAATGGAAATCTTTACTATCACAGGGAGCCGGATGATAAAAAATTTTCATGTCCGGTTTTGAATTAGCGAAGGGAATAAAAACTATGATAACGGAATCCATCGACTATAACCCCAAAAAAACGAAATTCCGCAAACAACATAGAGGAAGAATAAAAGGAAAGAGCCACCGGGGTAATCAGATTTTTTTTGGTAAGTTTGCTATTCAAGCACTTGAACCTGCTTGGGTTACAGCTGGACAAATAGAAGCAGGGCGTAGAACAATTACTCGTACTGCTCGACGTGGCATAAAAATATGGATACGTATATTTCCTGACAAGCCTATTACAAAGAAACCCGCTGACACTCGCATGGGTTCAGGAAAAGGTGATACCCTTTTTTGGGTAGCTGTTGTTAAACCAGGTCGAATACTTTATGAGATGGGAGAAGTTTCTGAAACTGTAGCTCGAAGAGCTGCTCAAATAGTAGCTTACAAGATGCGTATACGCACTCAATTTTTAAGAATTTAAATTGCCCAAATCAAAAAAAGATCTTCTTTTATCTTTTTTTGATTTGATACACTAACAAACTTCCTTGGAGGAAAAATGATTCAGCCTCAAACATATTTAAACGTTGCTGATAACAGTGGAGCACGAAAAATAATGTGCATTAGGATTATAGGAGCAAGTTTTCAAAGATATGCGCATATTGGGAATGTAATCATCGCTGTTATTAAAGAAGCAGTTCCTAATGCAAAAATAGAAGAATCTGAAGTTATTAGAGCAGTAGTTATACGTACTTCTAAAGAATTCCAACGTAATGATGGAACAAGAATACAAACTGATGAGAATGCAGCAATTATCGTTGATCAAAAAGGAAATCCAAAGGGAACTCGAGTTTTCGGTCCAGTTCTGCACGAACTGAGACATTGGAATTTTACAAAAATAATTTCATTAGCTCCCGAAGTGTTATGACTAATATGTACAAAGTACATAGAACAGGTTAACTGCAACTTAGACAAATGTCTCTATAAAAAAAAGCATGTTTTTTTGAAAAAAAAAAAATAAAGAGAATTCAAAAAATAGATCAACATGGATACTATTACCAATTTGACTACATCAATCAAAAATGCTTACATAGTAAATAAACGAACAGTTCGAGTACCTGCGACTAGGATTAATGAAAAACTCGGGAAAATACTTTTAAATGAAGGCTTTATAAATAATATTAGAGAGCATAAAGAAGGGAAAAAATCTTTTTTGATTTTTACTTTCAAATACAGGAAAAAGAAAGAAACAAGAATTACCCTAAAACGTATAAGCAAACCTGGTCAGCGAATTTATTCCAATTTTCGAAAAATACCAAAAGTTTTAAACGGGATAGGAATTGTAATTCTTTCTACTTCCCAGGGAATCATGACAGACCACGAAGCTCGACAAAAAAAAATTGGAGGAGAAATCTTGTGTTATGCATGGTAATAGATTCTACCCATTTTTGCTAGATATATATTTTCCAAAAAAGAAACATGAAAATGGAAAAACGCCAAAATATGATTGAACTTGAAGGGCTAGTTATTGAGGCACATCCCGCTGGATTTTTTAGAGTCTTATTGGACAATAAAAAAACTGTTCTAGCTTATATTTCGGGTAACATTCGACAAAATAGTATACGAATACTTGTAGGAGATAGAGTCAAAATTGAACTCCATGTTTGTGATTTGACTAAAGGGCGTATAATTCATCGATTTAGAAAAAGCTAATATAATTTCGTTTCAATTTTCAATAAAACAATAAGATAGCAAAAAATAGAAAAATGATCCATACTTTTTCTAGCTCAAAGAGCAAAAAAGTTTCTAGCTCAAAGAGCAAAAAAGAATAAACACATTTAATTCAAATAATATGAAACTACGCGCTTCTGTTCGGAAAATTTGTTCGAAATGTCGATTAATTCGTAGAGGAAAGCGAATTTATGTAGTTTGTTTAAATCTAAGACATAAACAAAAACAAGGTTAATTTTTTTTATCTTTTTTTTTTTTTTCAATATGCATTTTATAGGCTTAGAGATATATATAACAAATTTTAGGGTATAGCAGTGCAATAATGAAACCAAAATCTATGTGGAATTTATCTAAAAATAGACGTATTAAAAAAGAAATACGTAGAGTAGACCGTGGAATCATTCACATACAATCAAGTTTTAACAATACAATTATTACCGTTACCGATGTCTTGGGACATGTGCTTTCTTGGTCGTCTGCTGGTGCATGTGGCTTTAAAGGCCCAAAAAAAGGTTCAGCTTTCGCTGCTCAAACAGCAACAGAAAACATAACTCGTACTGTAGTTATTAACCGCGCAGCCATCCTGATAACGGGTTGTGGTAAGGGACGAGACGCGGCATTACGAGTCATTCAACATAGTCGAATACTGATACGTGCAGTACTTGATATAACACCCAATCCGCATAATGGATGTAGACCTCCTGTCAAAAGACGTGTATAACTTTTCATTATATGATTTGGAATGAACTAAAAACTGCAGAATCTTCACCACGATGGAAGTGCTTGGAATCGAGAACAGACAGTAAACGATCTCATTATGGTCGTTTTTCCATATCTCCGCTTTTGAAAGGTCAAGCTAACACACTAGCTATTGCTATACGAAAAACTTTACTTCAAGAAGTCAAAGGAACATATATTACGTATGCAAGATTTCAAAAAAATATTCTACACGAATATTCTTCCATAATAGGTATTAAAGAATCAGTTCATGACATTTTAATGAACTTGAAACAAATTGTACTTAGAAGTGAATTGTACGGAATTCACGAAGCATCTATTTGTACTGTTGGACCTAAGAATGTAACAGCTCAAGACATCATATTACCATCTTCTATTCAAATCATTGATGATACCCAGCATATAGCTAGCCTTACTAAACGAATCCCCTTCAATGTTACATTGAAGATTGAAAAAAAGAAAAGGTATACTATAGAAAATATGAAACAACCAAAGGACATATTTTTCCCCATAGATGGTGTTTCTTTACCGGTTCAAAATGTGAATTTTAGTATTCATTCTTATAAGAGTTCAGATAACATACAAGAAATGCTTATTTTCGAGATATGGACAAACGGGGGATTAACTCCTAGAGAAACCATTTACGAAGCTTGTTGGAGTTTACTTGACTTAATTATTCCGTTGCTTTGCGTAGAACAAAATATAAAAAATAGCCAAAAGAAACCCAACCCTCTATCTTTAGTAACTAAAGATAGAAACAAAAAAAAATAGGGGAGAGGGTTACGTGAAATAGATTTTTTTTTATTAAAGTGTATTATACACTTTAATAAAAAAAAATTTGTTATGAAAAACTTTGAGTGAAAATAGACTAAAATTTACATTAGAAAAGTCCTAAGGTTAACGACTCTTCAATAGGCAAAGCAGCTCCGATACCTAACCAAAGGGATAAGGCAGTACCGATAAGAAAAACTGTTGTAGCTACTGGACGACGAAAAGGATTTTGAAATTGATTAACGTTCTCTAAAAAAGGTACTGTTAATAAACCCACAGGTACAGAGGTCATCAAAAGGACACCAAAAAATTTATTCGGTACTGTACGAAGTATTTGGAAAACTGGGAAAAAATACCATTCGGGTAAGATTTCTAAAGGAGTTGCAAAAGGATTTGCGGGTTCACCAATCATCGATGGTTCTAACACTGCTAAACCTATCGTACACGCAATAGTACCTAAAATAACTACCGGAAAAATATATAAAAGATCATTAGGCCACGCGGGCTCTCCATAATAATTATGTCCCATTCCTTTAGCTAATCGCGATCTTAATACAGGATCTTTTAAATCGGGTTTTTTTGTTATTGGGATAAGTAGATCTTATCTTTCTAGATCTATCCCCCGTAAGATCCGGACATGTCAATTTGAATCATCCGGCTCAAACAAGAATTTAAAGAAATAACAAGCAAAGAATTCTATGCTATAAAATGCTTTTACCCAAGTACGCATGAAAGAAATTGTGAAACAAAATACTCGCTTTCTGGGTCATCTTCATCCTTGTAATTTTTTTGATAAACAAAAAAAGTCTAAAGTTTATTTTTAACAAGGTATTGACTTGTTAATGAAATTCCCTTTACTTTTCCTTAGATCCTTTTTTTTACTCCGATAGTTATTCTGTTAAAATGCAAAGGAAATGAGTGCATTTTATAACTATGAAAATAAGAAATTGACTAGAATTCACGGAGCCTATACAAATCATAGAAAAAAAAGTCTACCCAGATTAGGAACTTTCTTTTTCTTTGAGAAAGACGTTGGGATAAGGGGAATACACAGGATCTTTCTGTGGCAGATTTAATCCGACAGGCTTAATCAATAATTCAAGTCACACACTCCCATAATCCATTTTCTCCATTGAATTTTTCTTTTTATTTGAAATCCTTAAGGAAAAGGAAGAATCCGAAGAATCTAGCTCGAAAAAACAAGCAATATTCTTGGCAAGTATGTTATACCCTAAAAAAAAATTATTTTTCTTTTTATAAAGGACCCGAAATACCTTGTTTACGAATCATTAGAAAATGCATTAGCATAAATATTGCACTAAGAAGTGGTAATATAAAGGTATGTAAACTATAGAACCGAGTTAAGGTCGATTGACCCACGCTAACACTTCCACGTAATAACTCAACTAAAGAAGAACCTATTACAGGAATAGCCTCGGGTACGCCAGTTACAATTTTGACTGCCCAATAACCAATTTGGTCCCAAGGTAAAGAATAACCAGTTACACCAAAAGAAACAGTCAGTACAGCTAGAATAACTCCAGTAACCCAAGTTAATTCACGAGGTTTTTTAAAACCACCTGTTAAATAAACACGGAATACATGCAAAATCATCATGAGAACCATCATGCTTGCTGACCATCGATGAATTGATCGAATTAACCAACCAAAATTGACTTCACTTATTATGTACTGAACCGAAGCAAAAGCTTCGGTAACTGTTGGACGATAGTAGAAAGTCATAGCAAAACCGGTGGCCACCTGTACCAAAAAACAAGTTAATGTAATTCCTCCGAGACAATAAAATATATTAACATGAGGAGGAACATATTTACTAGTGATATCATCTGCAATTGCTTGAATCTCTAGACGCTCTTCAAACCAGTCATATACTTTATCGAGATAGGTTAACCCCTTCAAAAAACTGTACATGAAACTTTCCCTTCGTACAGCTTAAACAAAAATACCGTAATTGAGGTAATTATCTATAACATATATAAGATAATGCCAAAATTTCAAGTAGGCTCAATAAAGGCCTTTTGAAGAATCTTTTCTTCCATTCATAATTTATGAATTTCTGTTTAATGAATAGGATTTTGATTGTTTAAACCTGAAAAAGAATTAACAAATTGTTCTAAACCTCAGATTTTGTTTTTACTCCGAAGATTCACTTAACAAAAGGTTCTTTGGGTAAGGTCCTGTTGGATTTTTTCAGAGTCGAAATCTTTGTTGTTATTCATTTAGATACAAAGTAAAAATTACAACAGTAAATCCTAGTTCAGACCTTTTTTCTATAATAAAAAAGAAAACTCGTGCTTTAGAAATTCTAAGTTAACCTCCAACGAGGAAAGATTATCTAAAGATAACAGACTAGTCTTCTGTACTATTAATATCGAATGTAACAAGTCGCACACCCATTTTTTTTTTTGTAAATTCTTTTCAAAAATGACACGATCAAACTATCGTAAAACAAAAATAGAACGAACCTAAATAAAATCAATATCTCTTACGTTATTTTTAGAAAAAGTTTGAGATCCAGTTCTATACCCAACTAACAGGAATTCCGGTCAATAAAATAGACGAATTATAGATCTCCAATAAAAGAGATAAAAATACTGCAAATAAAACCATTGCAACAACCATAAGGGCAGTAGTTCCCCATCCGGGGGCGACTTTACCATATTCACGATTAAGTGGTTTTAAGTAACTCCCTACCCCAGTTTTTCTTGGTCTGGTTCTGGAAGTATCATTCACGGTTTGTGTAGCCATATAAAATATTTTGTTGAAATCTGTTAACTTTGTATACTATGTTTTTATTTATTAATATAGTATAATTAGATAAATTCTTTTTATTAGTTACCTAAAAATGGAAACTGCAAACTTAGTCGCTATCTTTGTATCGTGCTTGCTCGTAAGTTTAACAGGATATGCCCTATATACATCCTTTGGACGACCTTCTGAAGGTCTTATAGACCCCTTTGACAATCATGAAGACTAAAACAAACAAAAAAGGGAAGTCCATGTGGACTTCCCTTTTTTGTTTGTTTTATTTAATTTTCTTTTCCTCCTTTAGTCGGAACTTTGGGCGGTTCTCTAAAGAAAATAGCAAAAAATAGAATTCCTAAAGTCGAAACCAAAAGGAATGTATAAACCAATGCTTCCATAGATTCAATCGTTTTTTTTTTTTTTTACAACTTTCGTACTAAGTAATAAGTAATAGACGTAAGTCTTTATATGACTTGTTTTTTTGTGGTAGGATCTCCCAATTTTTGGAATGCTCCAAATTCGACTTGCGCATTTAATTCTGGATCGATACCAGCAAAAATATCTCGGAATAGTGTTCTAGAACCATGCCAAATGTGTCCAAAGAAGAAAAGAAGAGCAAAAGTAGCGTGTCCAAAAGTAAACCAACCTCTTGGACTACTCCGAAAAACCCCATCTGATTTTAAAGTAGCACGATCTAATTCAAAAATTTCCCCCAATTGAGCACGTCTCGCATATTTTTTCACTATAGTAGGATCGCTAAAACTTACTCCATCAAGTTCTCCACCATAAAACTCGACAGTTACGCCGACCTGTTCCACGCTATATTTCGATTCTGACCTCCTAAAAGGAACATCCGCTTTCACAACACCTTCTTTGTCCACTAGAACTACTGGAAATGTTTCAAAAAAAGTAGGCATACGACGAACAAAAAGTTCGTTTCCGTCCTTATCCTTGAAAATGGGGTGTCCTAACCAACCAATAGCTATTCCATCTCCATTGTCCATTGCACCCGCTCGGAATAATCCACCTTTAGCAGGATTGTTTCCAATGTAATCGTAAAAGGCTAGTTTTTCAGGAATTTTAGACCAAGCTTCGGACAGACTTAAATTTTTATTCAAACCAGCGCGAACTCGTCGATCTATTTCTTGTTGAAAGTACCCCTGATCCCATTGATATCGAGTCGGACCAAATAATTCAATTGGGGTTGTTGCTGACCCATACCACATGGTTCCAGCAACAATAAAAGATGCAAAAAAAACAGCAGCAATACTGCTAGATAAAACGGTCTCAATATTTCCCATACGTAATCCTTTATACAATCGTTGAGGAGGACGAACACTGAGATGAAATAGACCTGCGATGATTCCCAATAGACCTGCAGCAACATGATGCGACGCTATTCCTCCTGGAACAAAAGGATCAAAGCCTTCAGCTCCCCAAGCTGGGCTTACAGGTTGTATTTTTCCAGTAAGTCCAAAAGGATCAGAAATCCAAATTCCAGGACCATATAAACCTGTAACATGAAAAGCTCCGAATCCAAAGCAAACTACTCCGGAAAGAAATAAATGAATACCAAAAATTTTTGGTAAATCTAAAGAAGGTTTTCCTGTGCGCGGATCTGTAAATATTTCAAGATCCCAGTATACCCAATGCCAGATCGCTGATAAAAAACATAAACCTGAAAACACAATATGAGCTCCAGCGACACCCTCGTAACTCCAAAATCCCGGATTAGCTTCAGTTTCTCCAGTAATACTCCATCCGCCCCAAGATTCTTTTATTCCTAAACGAGTCATAAAAGGTAAAATAAACATACCTTGTCTCCACATAGGATCAAGAACAGGATCAGATGGGTCAAAAACTGCTAATTCATACAAAGCCATTGAACCGGCCCAACCTGCTACTAAAGCTGTATGCATTATATGCACAGAAATTAACCGGCCAGGATCATTCAAGACAACAGTATGCACACGATACCAAGGTAAACCCATTAAACACCTCTTTTTCAAAAAAAAAAGATTGAACTTTCTTACATTATAAAAACACACTGAATTTTAGGTTGGATCATCCTTCCTTTTAGAAAACTATGTTGAATAAAAACACCGGTAGGAGAAGCAAAAATATTTTATCTTTTATGTTTCAATTTACAGAATTTAAGGATTGGTACCATTAAAAACAAAAAAAAAAAAAATACTTACAAAATTTGGAAAACAAAAAGAAAGAGAAGAAGGAGAATAAAAAGAGAAAAAAAAAAGGATCTAAAAAAAATGCCCCTTGGTATCCCAAAAGTTCGTTTTTTTGGTGAAGATAACCCTCCGTCAAGAAAAGAAGATGATAGAACTCCTCAAGAGATTCAATTTAATCACTTTTTTGAAGAGACAACAATACCTAAGCCTAAACGAAAGAATGAGACCCCATGTACTTTTCCGGTTCTAGGATCAAAAAAAACTAAGAATAATATAATGCATGAGGCACCTATTATGACTTTGGCAAAAGATAACGAAACAGGAGAGGATAAAGAGCCGGAAAACAAAGATAATAAAAAGAAAAAAGAAACAAAAGAAGAAGTTTTGGACTGGGCTGACTTATAGTGTGACTTGAATCTCGTATAGATTTTATGGAATTTTTCCATTCATTTCCCGTCTAATGGAATGATTTTTACTTTATTGGATCGTTTTTTTTTTGGAAAAGAACCCAACGCATAAAGTATTTTTATATTGTTCGTTTTTTATACTATAAAAGAAAGTTAAATCCAAGGTTATTTTGAAATTTCATTCATTTCCGCCCATCCAACTTTTGAGCAGATATAATCTATATATATATATATATTAATTATATTCTACTCTTAGTCATCTTAGTATATAAACCTAACTTACATAAACTTCCTTAATCTATAAGTAAGAGGAATAAGAGATCATTTGTATAGGAATAGAAGTAAAACCTAAAGATTAGATGCAGAACTCGGTAAAGGGAACAAGCAAACTGTTTTGTTTAATTTTAAACGTTTCAGAAAGTAGTCCAATACTTTTGAAATTTAGAATTATTCGCATTACAAAAAAAAATTGGACCAAGTTTTGGAAAACAAATAGCCTTTTTCGTTTCCTAGCGACTAGAGCCGTATGTTGGGAAAAGTACACGTACGGTTCACAAGGAGAGATTGCTCTTATCTACTCCAATCGACGTAATGTCTAGAACTCGTTGCATTTTTTTAGGGCAACCCGTTGATGAAGATATTGGAAGTATATTTGTAGGTATTTTGCTTTACTTGTTTATAGACGATATACGTAAAGGAAAAAGTAGACAGATTTTCATGTATATAAACTCGTGTGGCGGAGCTATATTACCCGGTCTAAGTATCTTTGATATTATGCTTCAGCTTAGAGAAACAATACATACAATCGGTCTTGGCCTAGTTGCTTCAACAGCAACCTTAGTTTTAAGTGCCGGAACCTTTGGATTTCGTAATACAGGGCCTCATAGTAGAATAATGATCCACCAACCAAGAGCATCTCTTCGTGATGGACCAGCCTGGCTTTTTGCGAAGGACGCTTTTTTTGTTCAACAGTTGCGAAAAATGATTGTACAATGTTATTGTCTCAGAACACCCCAATTCGAAGAATTAATAGAAAATGCCCTTGACAAAAATACTTACATGTCACCAGAGGAAGCAGTTGATTTCGGACTTGTTGATAGAGTAGCACTTCCAATGTGGGAACCAAACAAGGAAGAACCTCCCTTTGAAATTCCAGAAGAAGGAAACGAAGGTTTTGGGCTAATCCCAAACCATGTTTTAGAAGAAGCTAGAAGAGCTAGAAAGATTAGAAGCACTAAAGGTGCTGTACAGATTGAGCAAAACCTTTCTCTACAATTCGACGAATAAATAATCAACTCTAGGATAGAGAGAAGTTCAAGATAAAAAAAAAGAGTTTTCTAAAGCCTGGTTAGGATTGATCCTAACCAGTAAAATTGAATAAACCACCAAAATGCCCACACTTCCTCAACTTATTAGAATTGCGAGACAACCAAAAAAAAAGGTAGGCAGTTCTCGTGCTCTTCAAAAATGTCCTCAACGCAGAGGAGTTTGTGCTAGGGTGTATGTGCGACTCGTTTAGATCAGAAAAAACTAGAACGTTCTTCCAAGAAGAGCTTTCTTGTTATCAAAAAGTAAAGATCTATCATCTCTAGGAAGATGAAATTTATGGTTTTTGTTGGTGCAAATCCAATCACTTGGATCTGAGATGAAAAGCAATTCCTCTTTGGCAGAAAACAGTCATTCGGAGCAGGGAATCATCAAAATGAAAAACTTCTTTTTGTTGCAAATGACGGAAAAATAAGATCAGCTACTCCGCTAATTCTCGAAATAACATGTCGTTACTGTACTTTAAATTTTTTGAAGTTTTTAAAGAAATTTCCTTTTTTGGGGGGGGGAAGGGGTAGAGCTGAAGACGGTAGATAATACAAATTACCAAAAGCATACTCTTTTAGTTTTAGCTCCGGCATATAGAGAGGACCTCGCCGTTAGAGAAAGAACCATATAGACGAAGAAACCCATAATTATTCAAATCTTTTAGTGAAATAAGTGATTCTTTTTGGTTGGGAAGGTTAGAATAGCTAAAGCCTTTGGAACATTTCTTTTCCAAAAAAGAAAAGTCAGTATATAAATAAACTAAACATATATATAAGAATTTAAATTAATGACCAGAGTAAAACGCGGATATATAACTCGACGTCGCCGAAACAAAAATCTCGCTTTTGCGTCAGGATTTCACGGGTCCCATTCCAAACAGTTCCGAGCTGCTAAGCAGCAGAAGCAAAAAGCTCTAACCTCGGCTAAACGCGATCGACTGAAACAAAAGAGAAATTTTCGCTGCTTGTGGATTGTTCGAATTAATGCAGCAGTTCGTCGTTTAGGGGTTCCTTACAATAAATACATAAACTGTATGTACAAAAAGCGGTTACCTTCAAATCGGAAAACACTTGCGCAAATAGCTACATTAGAGAATAATTCTTTTTATATCATTTCGAAAAACATTTTGGCATAAAAAAGAAAAAAAAATCCCCGGGGATCCCCTCCGGGAAATGGAAAATCATGAACTTTGACGTCACTCATAAAAAAACGCAAAAATTACAATTTTTTCAACTTTTTTTTGACCATAAAAGGTAGCAATCCTAGAATACGAGCTCGTTTAATAGCAATAGATATAAGACGTTGTTGTTTACAGGTTAAATTATTCACTTTCCTGGATAAGATTTTTCCGCGCTGGCTAATAAATTGATTAATTAGACTCATATTTTTATAATTGATCTGATTCTCTGACTTTATTAGATTAGGTTTTTTTGGAACTTTTGGGTAACGTTTCCGACTACCAGATGGTATCTCAGGCTTATATCGTTTAAAATCAAAAGATTGCTTAGACATATTAATATCGTTTAAATAAAAGGTTTATGAGAAAATAGTTTCTGTGAACTGTTGTTGTTATGTATTCCGTTTATTTCTTTCTCTCTTTGTGAATGGTATGTTTCAAACAAAAAGGACAAAATTTCTTTAATGCCAAGGGCATGGATGTATTGTATCGATTCTTTTTAGTTGTATATCTAAAAAGGTTACAATTAATACATTCTAAAAAAATTACCACTCGTGCGCCTATGTTTTCTGACATTTTTGTAGTAGTCTATTTTATTTATTTTTTTGAATCAAAAAAAGAACGTCAGGCGATATATTCCTAGTTCCATCAATTTATTTCAAATCCTTTTTTTTTGATTTATAATATAGAGCGTTAAAAAGAAAAAGGAAAACTAAGAGCATCCGGGAAAAACCGATTTATTTCAATTAAAAAACCAGCTAAAGAACCAAACCATAAAGTTGCTAAAACGGGTGCTGTCGAAAGATATTTTTTTATATATTGCATAAAGCATTTATTTTCCTTTTATATTTAAAAGTACTTTAAAAAGTCGACTAATTCTACCATTACCTAACCTAGGTAAGAAACGTTACTAATTTCTTATAGTATGACGGCGTTTGAATTTTCTATTTTGTCGAAAAAAAAGACTTTTCGTATGTATTAGAGATTAAAATAACATTGTTGATTAATCCATTGATTCTAAGGGATGTAGCGCAGCTTGGGTAGCGCGTTTGTTTTGGGTACAAAATGTCGCAGGTTCAAATCCTGTCATCCCTATCTATTCATTAAAACTAATCGGACTGGCTAGTCTTTAATCACAGAGAGTGGATTAAGTCATATCCCAAAAAAGCGCTCTTAGTTCAGCTTGGTAGAACGTAGGTCTCCAAAACCTAATGCCGTAGGTTCAAATCCTACAGAGCGTGATTCTGATAATTCAGTGCCTGAATTAAAACTCCAACTGATCGCCGCGTCGATACTGTAAATATGCTGTTACAAAAAGTCCAGCCAAAGTAATAGGAATTAAACCTAATACAATCCCGGATAACAGAGTTTCAACCATTTTCATTCAAAAAATTAGAAATTATAGCTATATCAAATAGTACCATGAAATCGCGATGGAATTCCATAATCAAACGTTTTTTTTTTTTTTCAATTAAACAATGTCAAAAAAATTGATTTAAATAAGTCTTATCTTGCTAAACCCAATAAATAGAATTAAGGTGAAAAAAAGAAAAACTAATAAAAACCCAAAATAACTAATTAGAATAGGCATGAAACAACTAAAATCAATTCAATAATAATATATTTAAGAGATAAATAACTAAAGTTTTATAATAAGTAAGATATAGTACCGACGTTTCTATAATATAAAAAAAAGATATATTTTCTTTTTAATTTTAATTAAAGAGTGGTTCAAACAATTTTCTATCAAATTGTTAGTATAATGGTCAAGTAGAAATCCATCCTAACTCATTTTAATTTTTAGAATTTACAAAAGAAAAGACCGTAAAAACCTTTTTCTGCTTTTGTATTTTCTAGTTTAGGGGATCAATTCCCTTTGCCGATATAAAATAGAATTAATATTCATTAATTCATTATTATTGGAGTTGCATATGTCTGGAAATACCGGAGAACGATCCTTTGCGGACATTCTTACAAGTATTCGATACTGGGTTATTCATAGCATTACTATACCTTCTCTGTTTGTTGCAGGTTGGTTATTCGTCAGTACAGGGTTGGCTTATGATGTTTTTGGAAGTCCTCGACCAAACGAGTATTTCACAGAAAATCAACAGGAAGTTCCTTTAATAACTGGCCGTTTTGATTCTTTAGAACAGCTGGAGCATTTTACTAAATCTTTTTAGGAGACACTAATGACTATAGATAGAATCTATCCAATTTTTACCGTTCGATGGCTGGCTATTCACGGTTTAGCTGTCCCTACAGTCTTTTTTTTGGGATCCATTTCTGCAATGCAGTTCATCCAACGATAAAATATTAAGCTATGACACAATCAAATCCGAACGAACAAAGTGTAGAATTAAATCGTACCAGCCTATACTGGGGATTGTTACTTATTTTTGTACTTGCTGTTTTATTCTCCAGTTACTTTTTCAATTAAAAAAAAAAAAACACACACAAATTTTTTTTTTTTTTCATTCTGAAAGAAATGATTTATAACAAAATTTAGAACGATTTTTTTTTGAGTATAACTATTAAATTTCAATAAAATGGAAGAGGAGTAATAAACATGGCTGATACTACCGGGAGAATACCTCTTTGGTTGGTAGGTACTGTAACGGGTATTCTTGTAATTAGTTTGGTCGGTATCTTTTTCTACGGCTCCTATTCAGGATTAGGGTCATCCCTATAATAAGAAAATATACTTAACTGACCTTACCTTAAAAGGTAAGGTCGGCATCTTTCAAACTTTTAGTCAAAGTATGATGACCTATCATAAAAACGAAAAAAAAAAAAAGAGAAAATACGAGCTAAAAATTCATTTCGGATAATTGAACTTTTTCAAATTGTTTCTTTTTAAGTACCAGAAAAATCTGCGCCAAAACAACCGACGTTAAGAAGAATAAAAGACCTTGAATACGAAATGGGTCTTGCAGTACTATTTCCGCATTTACCTGACCAAATCCACCCACATTAGGATTATTTGTTAATGGTTGATCTGCCTTAACAAAATCACCTTCCGAAACAAGAAGTTCGGGGCCCGGAGGTATTATGTCAACACCAGATCGGCCTTGCGATATATTCTCAATCAGTACCTCGTATCCCCCTTTCTCTTTACGTAAAATTTTGCTGATTCTACCTGTTAATGAAGCATTAAATATTGTATTATTGCTTTGGCTACCATCAGGATAAACTTGACCTCTTCCTCTATTACCTCCGGCATATATAGGATATTTCCAGAAGTGCGATTCTTTTTTTAGAGCAGGATCCGGGGATAGGATTGGAAATACAATTTCCTTGTATTTTTGACCAGGAATAGGACCTATTACAAGAATATTTTTTTGGAAGGGGCGATAATTTTGAAAAGGTAGATTACCTATTTTTTCTTTTATTTCAGGAGAAATACGATCCGGAGGAGCTAGTTCAAAACCTTCGGGTAAGATTAAAACAGCTCCTACATTTAAGTTTCCCTTTTTCCCGTTAACTAGAACTTGTTTGATTTGTGTGTCATAAGGAATTTTCACAACTGCTTCAAAAACGCTATTAGGAAGCACAGATTGCGGAACTTCGATCTCTACAGGTTTTTTAGCCAAGTGGCAGTTGGCGCATACAATACGTCCAGTAGGTTCTCGAGGATTCTCATAACTTTTTTGGGCAAAAATAGGATATGCTTTTGAAAAAGAAATACGAGTTGTTATATTTATCGTTATGAAAGTGGAGATTGATAGAACCACCAATATTCTAATCCAATCAGAAACATTTTTTTTTTCCATCATTTTTCGTTTAAATTTTTTTTTTTGAAGAATCGAGAACTATTCTTTATCTCCGTTTCATTTATTATTCAACCTAAAGATGGTTTTTCATTTTACATTTATTCTTAAATATTATAAATCGAGAAGAAAAAAGGCCTGATTTTTTATTCATTCATCGAATGATAGATTACTACAAGAGACGGAGATATACGATTAAATCGGCGGAAAATCCAATATTTCAAAATTGTATCTAGAATAACAGGAAAAGTTGAAACAAGACTAAAAATGATTTGGTCATTATGCACAAATCCATAATTTTCAGAAATCCAACTGATAAGGACTTCCCAACCATGAGGTGAATGGAACCCAATGCATAGATCAGTCATTAAAAGAATTGAAAAAGCTTTCATTGTATCGTTTATACTATAGAAAATTTCTCGAATCCAAGAAAAGAAAATTGTAAGCTTTTTTTGACTCATAAAAAGAAAAGTGCTTAGAATAATAAATTCTAAAAGATTTGTTCCTAAATGTGTAACTATTTGGATACAATCTTTTTTGTACAACTCGAACAAAAAATTTTTTTTTAAATGTGTTTCCGAAAAATCTTCTACTGTTGTTTCAAAGAGCAAAAGTTCTTCTATTTGACTAACTCTTACTAGATTATTTTCTTCTTGTAAATAATCTAATATTTTGGATGAACTAGTATTCCACCAAAAAGTGACCCACGATTCTACGCATTTTTCTAGTGAAATAGAAATTAGACACGGCAATACTATAAAACATGCAACATATCGTAAAGAAACAGCTGCTCTATTTTGTGTAACTTCTATGTGATGAATAACTAATGAACTTGATTTATTCATGAGTTCTGATCGAAGTCGAGATATAATACGAATTATAGAATGAGGTATCAAACCCATGGATTCTTCTCAATTCATTTTTAAAATGAAAACTACAAATATTTTTATAAAATTGTCTATGTCTAATCAAACTCCTTCAATAGACACATGCAAAAAACGAGCTAATTCTACAGCTTTTTGTTCCATTTCTTTTTGATGAATTTTTTCCCCAGTACGAGCTAAAGGAATGTCTGGTAATCCCCTTACTTTCATATAAAGGACATGGTGGCTAGAAAAAAGACTTTTTTGTACTTGCATTGTGATCATCTGAACATTTTCGATAGAAAATCGTAAATAAACACGACGAGTTCTTCCTGGGAATCCCCAACGAAAAAGACATATAATTCCTTTTTTTTCATCAATCTGATTGTAACCACTACCCACATCAAAAAAAATTGTACACCAAAAATAAAAGCTAAAAAAAAGGCCTGCAATACCATAAAAACACATTATAATCCCTTGTGGAATAAAAAGTATTTTTTCAAAAAACAGTAGGGGTATAAGGTTCCTGCCAAGATAACTTGAAAATCCAACTATAAAAAAACCTAATGCACCTGCAAAAAGAACAGAGGCAAACAAAAAATTACTTTTTCTTCGAGAACCTTGGATAGACTCTATCCAAAGCCTTTTTGATTGATGATTCATATAAGTCATATCTCAATTAAATTGAAGTGAAGAGAAGGAATAAGCAAGGGCGAGACGGGCTATTCCTTACTTTCACTAGCTTTGTATCAACATTTTTAAGATTGGGAAACTAATTCTTCGTTTTCATAATATTTCATCTTTTTGGATGTACAAAAAAGAAAGTACCATTGTAAGGGCCGAGAAAACTAAACTCACTATAGGTACAAAAATGGAAGATAAGTTAGAATTTACCATAGAAAAAAATAGAAATTTGTTTCTTTTTCTTTCTAACATTGTATATTATTCACAGACAATGCTAGAAAGAAAAATCGTACATCTGGAAGTGTATAAAGTTTTTTCTATATGAAATCTATTATGAGCTAGAAGGGGGTTGAACCCTTGACATCATGGTCTGGAACCGTGGGCTCTTTTCCACTGAGCTGCTAACTCCTGACCAAAAATACTAAGTAAACTCCAACAAGAATCAATGAAAGAGTCTGGGTAGACCCCCCAGACCCCGAAAAATAGAAATCAAAAGTTTCCTAGTTCAAACTACTATAGCGTATCCATAGCAGCAAATTCAAACTTGATTTCTTTCCATACTTCACAAGCAGCAGCTAGTTCAGGACTCCACTTACAAGCTTCACGAATTACTTCATTCCCCTCACGAGCAAGATCACGTCCTTCATTACGAGCTTGGACACAAGCTTCTAAAGCAACCCGATTAGCTACGGCACCGGGTGCATTTCCCCAAGGATGTCCTAAGGTTCCTCCACCAAATTGTAATACAGCGTCATCTCCAAAGATATCGGTCAAAGCAGGCATATGCCAAACGTGAATACCTCCTGAAGCAACAGGCAGAACACCTGGCATAGATACCCAATCTTGCGTGAAATAAATACCACGACTTCGATCTTTTTCAATAAAGTCATCACGAAGTAAATCCACAAAACCTAAAGTAATTTCTCGTTCTCCTTCAAGTTTACCTACGACAGTACCGGCATGAATATGATCTCCACCGGACATTCGTAATGCTTTAGCCAGTACACGGAAGTGCATACCATGATTTTTTTGTCTATCAATAACTGCATGCATTGCACGATGAATATGAAGAAGTAAGCCATTATCTCGGCAATAATGAGCTAAAGTGGTATTTGCAGTGAAACCTCCTGTTAAATAATCATGCATAACAATCGGAACCCCTAATTCTCTTGCGAATACTGCTCTTTTTATCATTTCTTCACATGTACCCGCAGTAGCATTTAAGTAATGTCCCTTAATTTCACCTGTTTCAGCTTGAGCTTTATAAATAGCTTCCGCGCAAAAAACAAAGCGATCTCTCCAACGCATAAAGGGTTGAGAATTTACATTTTCATCATCTTTAGTAAAATCTAGTCCGCCACGAAGACATTCATAAACTGCTCTACCGTAATTTTTAGCAGATAGACCTAATTTAGGTTTGATGGTACATCCCAACAAAGGACGTCCGTATTTGTTTAATTTATCTCTTTCTACTTGGATCCCATGAGGTGGACCTTGAAATGTTTTGATATAAGCAGGAGGAATTCGCAAATCTTCTAGGCGTAGAGCTCGTAGAGCTTTAAAACCAAAAACATTCCCCACAATAGAAGTAAACATGTTAGTAACAGAACCTTCTTCAAAAAGGTCCAAAGGATATGCTACATAAGCAATAAATTGATTGTCTTCTCCCGGAACAGGTTCGATATCATAGCATCGTCCTTTGTAACGATCAAGACTAGTAAGACCATCAGTCCAAACTGTGGTCCATGTACCTGTAGAAGATTCAGCAGCTACCGCTGCGCCTGCTTCCTCGGGCGGTACTCCGGGTTGAGGAGTTACTCGGAATGCTGCCAAGATATCAGTGTCCTTAGTCTGATACTCTGGAGTATAATAAGTTAATCTATAATCTTTAACACCAGCTTTAAATCCTACGCTTGCTTTAGTTTCTGTTTTTGGTGACATAAGTCCCTCCCTAAATCAAATCATATTTCTGACAAGAACGAGGTCTGCTCGACATTTTCTTTTATAGACTCTTTTCTTCCTTATTGGTAGATTTTGGATACACTTTTTATTTATTTTAAAATTTTTTTATATATAATGCAACCCAATTTTTACTTTGAAAAGTCATTCTTCTCAGAATATTTCTAGGATAAATGTATAAATATAAAAAAGATGTAGTTTATTTTCTTATTCATTGAACATGTAAAACAAAAAAAGATTGAATTATGCTATTAACCTACTACAAAAGAGTAAAATAAAATCGAGTTAGTTTTTGACTGATTCAATTGATTTGATATGGACTTCTTGGATTTTTTCAATCATGCTTTTAATTTTGATTTTTATGAGAACCCAAAGTTTTCTTTTTTTTGTATCAACAAAGATACAAAAAAATGTAGGACATATTACTCAAATAATTGGTCCGGTACTGGATGTATCCTTCCCTCTGGGGAATCTACCTAATATTTACAATTCTTTGATTGTGAAAGGTCAAATAGGCAGTAAGGAAATTAATATTACTTGTGAAGTACAACAGTTATTGGGAAACAATACAGTTAGAACTGTAGCTATGAGCGCGACAGACGGTTTGATGAGAGGAATGAAAGTAATTGATACAGGAGCTCCTCTTAGTGTACCCGTCGGTAAAATGACTCTGGGACGAATTTTCAACGTTCTTGGAGAACCTGTTGATAATTTAGGTCCTATAGACACAAGTACAACATTTCCTATTCATCGACCCGCCCCTGCCTTTTCACAATTAGATATTAATTTGGCAATTTTTGAAACAGGCATTAAAGTCGTGGACCTTTTAGCACCTTACCGACGTGGTGGCAAAATTGGTCTCTTTGGGGGAGCAGGAGTGGGTAAAACAGTGCTAATTATGGAGTTAATCAATAACATAGCTAAAGCTCATGGTGGTGTTTCCGTTTTTGGTGGCGTAGGAGAACGTACTCGTGAAGGAAATGATCTTTACATGGAAATGAAGGAATCCGGAGTAATCAATGAAAAAAATATAATAGAATCCAAAGTAGCTCTGGTCTATGGTCAAATGAATGAACCACCAGGAGCTCGTATGAGAGTTGGTTTAACCGCCCTAACTATGGCAGAATATTTCCGAGATGTGAACGAACAAGATGTACTTTTATTTATAGATAATATTTTCCGCTTTGTTCAAGCTGGATCTGAAGTATCCGCTCTATTGGGCAGAATGCCCTCTGCTGTAGGTTATCAACCAACCCTTAGTACAGAAATGGGTTCTTTGCAAGAGAGAATAACTTCTACTAAAAAAGGGTCTATAACCTCTATCCAAGCCGTTTATGTACCTGCGGACGACTTGACTGATCCCGCTCCTGCTACAACATTCGCACATTTGGATGCTACTACTGTACTTTCTAGAGGATTAGCTGCCAAAGGAATCTACCCAGCAGTTGACCCATTAGATTCCACATCTACTATGCTTCAACCTAGGATTGTAGGTGAAAAACATTATGAAATTGCACAAGAAGTGAAACAAACCTTGCAACGTTACAAAGAACTTCAAGATATTATAGCTATTCTTGGACTAGATGAATTATCAGAAGAAGACCGATTAACTGTAGCCAGAGCACGAAAAATTGAACGTTTTTTATCACAGCCCTTTTTTGTAGCAGAGGTTTTTACGGGTTCCCCAGGGAAATATGTTAGTCTTATTGAAACAACAAGAGGTTTTCAAATGATTCTTGCCGGAGATTTAGATGGTCTCCCTGAACAATCCTTTTACTTGATTGGTAATATCGATGAAGTTATAAAATGATAAGAGAAATCTACCGCGAAGGCTATTAATAAGTAAAATTTGAATTTAAAAAAATGACACTAAATCTTCGTGTATTAACTCCTACTCGAGTTGTTTGGGATTCCCAAGTAAAAGAAATCATACTTTCCACTAATAGTGGTAAAATTGGCATCTTACCAAACCATGCTTCACTTGTTACTGCTGTGGATATAGCGGTTATGAAAATACGTATTAATGAAAAATGGTCTACTATTGCTTTGATGGGTGGTTTTGCCAAGATAGAGCAAAATCAAATTATTTTATGGGTAAATGATGCAGAGAAGGGTGTTGACATTGATCCTCAAGAGGCACAGGAAGTTTTTCAACAAGCTAAAGCTAACGCAAATCGAGTTCTAGGCAAAAGACAAAAAATTGAAGTTGATCTAGCTATCAAAAGAGCTAGAACCAGATTAGAAGCTATAAACGCAGTTTTACCTAATTAGAGCTCCCCCCCTTTTTTTCGGGGGGGCTCGAGCCAGTCTTAGAAGATACCTACTATTGGATTTGAACCAATGACTCTCGCCTTATGAAAGCGATACTCTAACCACTGAGTTAAGTAGGTCATATACATATAAATAACATTTTTGCAAACAATGATATATTAAAACATAACATCCTTTTCTCATCAAATTGATTCAATAAAATGAAAAATGACCTTGACAGAAAAGGATCTGTTTATATATCAGGAGGGAAAAATAGTATGACTAGAAGCAATAGAAATATTGATTCATCTGAGTTGAGATGATATGGTCTCGGTTTTATCTCCATTCAAAGTATATAACGAGTATGAAACCTCAGAAAAATGGTTATTACTTTATGAACTTTGAGGTGTATAAGAAATCAAAATCTAGGTCTTAGTCTATGTTCATCAAAGAAAAACTCTTTGCAAGATGGATGAGATTTTGTGAGAAATATAAAAAAATATCGAGCAAAAAGAAGAGTCATCAAGACAATATGATTTGGATTCTGCTTTACCAAGAAGGTTCGACTAAAAAAAGAATTAATCGAAATCACAGCATAAGGATAAAGCTTTAAATTACTTTACTTAATAGTAATCAAAACAGAATTGAATACCAGGAACCAGAATTGAACTGGTGACACGAGAATTTTCAGTCCTCTGCTCTACCAACTGAGCTATCCCGGCCGGTAACACGAATTTTTTCTCACAGAGTGATAACTAAACTTACTATGACTATGCTCACCCTTTATTTTAAAATAAACTAATAAATTAGTCAATCCAACACTAATATTTGCAATATTTTCCCAAACTTGGGGATAGAGGGACTTGAACCCTCAAGGTCTCGTAGACCAACGGATTTTCTGACTACTCCAAATTTCATTGGTGCTGAAAAGAACATGTAGAAATGGGCTCTCTCTTTATTCGCTCTATAACGGATTTCTTTTCTCTCTAGAAAATGAAATCCAATTGATTTGAATGATATTCATAGTTAGAATAACTTCCATCGAGTCTCTGCACCTATCTACCTTTTTTAGTCAGAGAATCCTCTGACTTGGATTTGGCTCAGGATTGCCCATTCGAACTATCTCGGGTTTCCCTGTATTGGAAAGCTATCATTTAGTAGGATTTCCTACTAAAGCTCAATTTAATCAAGTCCGTAGCGTGTACCAATTCCGCCATATCCCCTTCTACTTAAGTGTAAGAAGCCTAGTATTCAGATCAACAAATTTTCAAAATGTTCAAACTCAAAAACAAAGAAAACTAGACGTTTCTTTTTTTCAAGAAAAAATTAGTTTGTTCTAGAATAGTTTCGCATAAATCAACTATTGCAGCATTAGACTGTTTTGCTTAGTTCAAAGATTAGAGCATCGCACTTGTAATGTGATGCTAATCGGTTCGATCTCGATAGCAGACTTTTTCCTATTTCTGTTATCTCTAGAATAGAAAGAAAATGTGAAGGTATAGACAATATCTGCAGATAGATATCAAAATCAAAGATGGAAAAAGTTCTTTTTACTCATAGCAAAAAGAACTTGATAGAATAGATCGGGACTGACGGGACTCGAACCCGCAACTTCCGTCTTGACAGGGCGGTACTCTAACCAATTGAACTACAATCCCTTTACTTTTTTTAGTTTTTAGTAAACTTGGTCCGATCTTTTTTTTCCTTCCCAGCAAGTATCTGCTTGTTCTCTTTTCTATCTAACAACATTGAAACTAAAGCTTTGGGTCGAGCTGGATTTGAACCAGCGTAGGTATAATGCCAACGAGTTTACAGCCCGTCCCCATTAACCACTCGGGCATCGACCCGGAAAGAGAAAAGACTTTTTAAACCACTCCTTTTCTCGTACCCCTAGGGGAAGTCGAATCCCCGCTGCCTCCTTGAAAGAGAGATGTCCTGGGCCACTAGACGATAGGGGCCAGTATTCGCATAATATCCAACAAACTAGGAATTTGTCAAGTTCATAAACGTGGTTTTTGGATAATATCTAAGAATCCATAGTCCCGAAAAGATATTTTGGACTGAAAAGTTTTCTGGGACGAAAGGATTCGAACCTTTGTAATAACAGGACCAAAACCTGTTGCCTTACCGCTTGGCGACGTCCCATTTTTATGTTTTCTGCTTTTCAACACTGTGTAGTGTAATATAAATAGAACTTAGATATTATTTGGTCATAATTTTGAAAAAGTTAAAAATTAGGAGAGGGGGGGGGGGGTTGATCTTTTTCTATTAGATCTAGTAAAATAATGTCTGAAAAAATTTTCAGTCAAACGATTCCTTTTTAAACAATATAAACTCAAAACTGATTGATGGAGACCTGTAATGCTAACTATTCTTTTTTTCCAAAATACTTTTGTTGTTTCAAGCAATCTTTTTTTTTGTAAACTACCCGAAGCTTATGCGAATTTTGATCCACTTGTGAATATAATGCCAATAATTCCCGTGTTTTTTTTTCTATTGGCTTTTGTTTGGCAAGCAGTCGTAAGTTTTCGCTAAAAAAAATATGTGTTTTTATTTATTAATCTAATTAAAGATCTCGGAGATTACGCAATGCTTACTCTTAAGGTATTTGTTTATACAATAGTGATTTTCTTTATTTCCCTTTTTATCTTTGGATTTCTATCAAATGACCCAGGGCGTAATCCTGGCCGTAAAGAAGAGGGTTAATTAATTTCAATCAATAATAATAACATAACGGAGAGAGAGGGATTCGAACCCTCGATACGGGATTGTCCGTACAACGGATTAGCAATCCGCCGCTTTGGTCCTCTCAGCCATCTCTCCTAGCGAGAAAAAGATTAAGTTCATCACTTGCTGTGAATATATAAAAAGATTAAGTTATCGTGTCTTGACAAAAAAAGAATTTTTTCTTTGTTCTAGATAGAAACTAAATAGATAATTATTCATAAAGTTCTTTCCCCAATTGGAAAGCTAAAATACTTGTTATCAAAGCCAAAACAAGGGCTAGCAACAATTGACCTTCTGATATCATTTGTCCCCCCCTTTTTTTTATTTCGTTTTTCCTTTACATTTTATTATTCTTATTATTTCATTGTAACAATGAATTTTGCAGAAGGCTATAAAAAAAGGAAAACAGGCGGGTAATTCCTCCAAAATAGAATAAAAATTCAATTTAGTTATAGATGACTTTCGTTTATTTAAAGTTTGCACTTGGTGACCCTTAGGTTACTGAAGACCACAAAACCTATAAATAGATAACGAAACAAGCAGAAAGTTGGAATTTCTAGTTATTTTTTTCATTTCAAAAAATCGACTTAACAAAAACAAAAAAAAAATGAACCCATATATGGGAGAAACTAACCTTTACTAGTTGGATATCCCCCATGAGCCGAATGAAATGAAATGAAATTTTCGTGTTCGATTCTCAATTAGAAGCATTCGAAATGTGTCATAACCTTTAACCCTCCAAGCTAATTATGCGGGTTCCATTTCCATGAAATGCTACCTGCTATTCTAGAAAACAATGGAATTCAAAATTTTTTTCTAAGTTGATCACGAAAACTCGTGATCAACATAGAAAAAAAAGAGAGAAAGAGCGTCCATCGTCTAATGGATAGGACAGAGGTCTTCTAAACCTTAAATATAGGTTCAAATCCTATTGGACGCATTATTTTTTAATTGAAGAACAAAAAGTTCAATTTGTTCTTTAATAGCTTCTCTTAACATCGTTTCTGCTTCTTCGGTTAATGTCTTAGTTGTACGTATAATTTCTCCGAATTGAGGTTTACTATTTTTTAAATACTCTCGTAATTGATCTAGAAATTTTTTAACAAATTGAATTTCGAATCGATCTAGATATCCATTTGTCCCAATAAAAATAGTAGCTATTTGCTCTTCAACACTTAAAGGGGCTGATTGAGGTTGTTTGAGTAGCTCGCGTAACCGTTGACCTCTTGCTAATTGATCTTGAGTACCTTTATCAAGATCAGAAGCGAATTGGGCAAAGGCTTCTAACTCTGCAAATTGAGCTAACTCTAATTTCAATTTTCCGGCTACTTGCTTCATTGCTTTTATCTGAGCCGCGGATCCGACTCTAGATACAGAAAGACCTACATTAATGGCAGGGCGTATCCCTGCATTGAAGAGATCGGCAGACAAAAAAATTTGTCCATCAGTAATAGAAATTACATTAGTAGGAATATACGCTGAAACGTCTCCAGCTTGTGTTTCTACTATAGGTAGAGCAGTAAGACTTCCTTCACCCAACTGATAATTTAATTTAGCTGCTCGTTCAAGTAAGCGCGAATGTAAAAAGAAAACATCTCCAGGGTAAGCTTCCCGGCCAGGTGGTCTTCTTAATAGAAGAGACATTTGTCGATAAGCTTGTGCTTGTTTAGATAAATCATCATAAATTATTAAAGTATGTTGCTTTTTATACATGAAATATTCAGCTAAAGCTGCTCCTGTATAAGGAGCAAGATATTGTAGTGTAGCAGGCGAATCTGCAGGTTCGGATACAACAATAGTATATTCTATTGAGCTACGTTCTCGTAATGTTTTAACTACTTGAGCTACAGAAGAAGCTTTTTGACCAATTGCTACATAGACACATATAACATTTTGTCCTTTTTGGTTAAGAATAGTATCTGTAGCTACGGCTGTCTTACCAGTCTGTCTGTCGCCAATAATTAATTCTCGTTGACCTCGTCCTATAGGAATCATAGAATCAATAGCAATAAGTCCTGTTTGAAGAGGTTCATAGACGGACCGGCGCGAAATAATACCCGGAGCAGGAGATTCAATCAGTCGGACTTCCGAAGCAGAAATTGGACCTCTGCCGTCAATAGGTTGGGCTAAAGCGTCTACAATACGACCTAAAAAAGCATCACTTACTGGTATCTGCGCAATTTTACCTGTTGCTTTCACGGAACTTCCTTCTTTAATTGTCAAACCATCCCCCATTAAAACAACTCCAACATTATTAGTCTCTAAATTTAGAGCAATACCGATTGTACCATCTTCAAATTCGACCAATTCCCCTGCCATTACTTCACAAAGACCATGAATACGAGCAATACCGTCTCCTACTTGAAGTACAATGCCCATATTAATCACTTGGACTTCGTTATTATATTGCTCGATTTGGTCACGTATAAGACTACTAATTTCGTCAGGCCGAATAGTTATCATGACTCCTCCTAATATATCTGTTTTGAAAAAAAGGAAAACCTATCTAGTCAAAAATTCTTTTCATGTCTTTAAGCTGATCAATATTATAGTCGATAATATATAAATGCAATTCGTTATTCAAGCAGTTAGTTAAAGTTATTAAAGCGTTTCGTAAAGCTTGACAAGAAACTTGTTGTCTTACCTGATCAATTACTATTTGTTGTTCAAAGCAAACAGTTTCATTTTTAGAATCTTCCAGTTGTTTTAAATTTGCTGAAGCAGCTTTAATGAGATTTTCTTTTTCTTCTTCAATTTGTAGGTATCCGTTTTTTCGAATTTCATTTACTCTTTTTTCAACATCTCGTAACCGAGCTCGAGCCTTCTCAAGTTGATCGGCAGCTCCGTTACATAAATCTTCTGAATTTTGAATAGTTTGACAAATCTTGAGTTTACGATTATCTAATAGATTACTTAATGAAAGTAGATCATCTCTTCTTTAATCCCCGAAATTTGAATAAATAATCTCTTCCCAAACCGAACATGAAATTTTCATTTCATTCGGCTCTCTTGCTCAGTTTCCGGTACCAAGCCTGCCTTTCTGCTTAAGAGGTATGAAACATCTTTTAACTATGAAGACTCTTTTGTCAAGGGGGAATTTTTTTTTCTTTTTGTTTGACAAAGTTGTTTTTTTCCTTTGAATAATATCTCTTTTGTGTAGGTTGTTAGTTCAACTTCACATAAATTGGGAGATCCCGATTCTTTTACTGTTTCCAGAGATATGAATATTATCTATCTAGTGGAGTAATCTCCAACTATGTCCTTTAACACAACACTAGACACAGTGGTGGAAAGAATACACCCTGTTCTATTCAATTTGGACTTTAAGCAGTTCTGCTTTAACCATTCAACGAACATTCTCCGTACTCATTAATTACGAAATGCGGTAGTACTTCTCTAGTCCCCGTATAGAAGTAATTCGTTGAGATTATGCACTTTTGTATCTTATTGAAAGCGCAGCTGGTTCATCTCAGCTATATTATTCAAAACTACAACTCGCACACACTCCCTTTCCAAAAAATATGAGTATGCCAAACACTACACTTAAATTGATTATATTTGTTTCCAAAATATTAGTATTTAATCCAAAGCCTTCAGCTAAGGGCCAATAGCTTAAATAAACGAAAGAATCAATTACTTTTTTCATATGGTCTCCCCTTATAGATAAAAATTTTGCAAAATCAAAAATTCCGTCATTCCAACACCTTTTGTACTTAGTTTTATTAATTTAGAAAAGTTTATAAATAAACAGCTCAATTTTTGGTATTTATGATCTCATTACTTATTCAGAGAGTAACAGTAGAAAACTTTTGTTTCGAGGCAGCCCCTCCAGGACAAGTAATTCCGTAGAGGGGAGAGTGAATTCTCAAACAAAAGGATTAGCAAATAGCAGTGCTAAAGCAACAACTAACCCATAAATAGTTAAAGCTTCCATAAATGCTAAACTTAACAATAATGTACCTCGTATTTTACCTTCTGCTTCAGGTTGTCTCGCAATACCCTCTAGAGCTTGACCGGCAGCAGTCCCTTGGCCAACACCCGGCCCAATAGAAGCAAGTCCGACGGCTAACCCAGCAGCAATAACAGAAGCGGCAGAAATAATAGGATTCATAATAATCTCCTTTTACTTAAAAAAATGTATTGAATAGTTGATAATACTAAAAACCTAGTTAGTATACTTTTTTTCAGCTTAGTCCATTGAATATTTTATTAAGATTGGATTCCTATAAATGATTTAATCATGATTTTCTAAGGATTCACCTATATAAGCTGCAGCGAGAGTCGCAAAAATGAGAGCCTGAATTCCGCTTGTGAATAATCCTAGAAACATTACAGGTATAGGAACAACTAAAGGAACTAGAGAAACAAGAACGGCGACTACTAATTCATCTGCCAAAATATTTCCAAAAAGTCGAAAACTAAGTGATAAAGGCTTGGTAAAATCTTCTAAGATATTAATTGGTAACAATATTGGAGTTGGTTGAATATATTTACCAAAAAAACTTAATCCTTTTTTTGAAAGACCCGCATAGAAATAGGCTACTGACGTAAGTAAAGCTAAAGCAACTGTAGTATTAATGTCATTTGTAGGTGCAGCCAATTCGCCGTGCGGTATTTGAAAAATACCCCAAGGAACAAGAGCACCGGACCAGTTAGAAACAAAGATAAAAAAAAATAAGCTTCCAATAAAAGGAAGCCAAGAAACATAATGTTCCTCGCCAATTTGAGTTCTGGTCAAATCCCGAAGAAATTCAAGAATGTATTCAGCAAAATTTTGTTTTCCGGTTGGAATAGTTTGCGGATCTCGAATAGTTATAATAGCGAAACCTAGTAAAATAGCAATAACAAACCAAGAAGTTATAAGTACTTGTCCATGAGCTTGAAACCCGCCTATTTGCCAATACAAGTGTTGGCCTACCTCTACACCAGAAATTTCTCCAAAATGATTGAAATTATTTAGTATACTAATACTATTTTGCAATATGTTCATATTATCCTTTTTCAAAAAAATCACTTATTTTTTTCTGAAGGAATGATTTCTGAATTTTCACTAAAAAAAAAAAAAAAAAATGAAGAGCGAGCTTTGCGCTTACTTCGAAAAATGATTTGACTAATTATTATAACCAGAAGAAACAGCTGACATTAATTTGTTCAGAATTAATCCAACGGATCCACGGGCATCATCATTGGCTGGAATTGGAATATCTACGAAATCTGGATCACAATTAGTATCAACTAAACTAATTGTGGGAATGCCCAGCGCTCTGCATTCTCTAACAGCAGTAGATTCCTTTTGTTGATCAACGATTATTACAATATCAGGTAACTTTTTCATATAGAAAATTCCTTCTAAATACTGTTGTAGAAGTTCTAATTGCTTTTCAATAAGTGCAATTTCTTTTTTCGTACGTCTTCGATGGAACAGCCCCGACTTATATTTTTGTTTCAAATTTCTAAACCTCTCAAGTTTTTCTTTTGTGGTAGACCAATTCGTTAACAAGCCACCCTGCCATTTGTAGTTGATATAATGACATCCAGTTTTTTTGGCAGTTGATGCTATTAAATCAGCTGCATACCCTTTCGTGCCAACTAGAAGGAATTCCTTTCGTTTTCTCGCGGCATCCATTATAAGATCGCAAGCTTCAGATAAAAAAAGAATTGTTCGAACTAGATTGATAATATGTAAATTTCCACGTTCAGTCAAAATATAACAACGCATTTTCGGATTCAACTCATTTTTTTGATGTCCGAGATGAACTGCTACTTTTATCATATCTTTGAAAACATTCTTTTTAGAAACACGCCTTTTTTTTTTGAAAACGTTTGTCATGTTTTGCTTTTCTCTTCTCTAAAAGAATTTCCATTCCTACGGAATCTATGACTTTTCTAAATTTTTAGTTTTCTATTCTTTTTTTAGAATAGAAAAAAAAAAAAACGAAGATTTTTTTGTTTAGTTTCGCTTTTTGAAACCTTTTGATTTTTTTTTTTTCCATTTTCCAGTACCGGCGGGTATTTTACTACTGAGAATCAAATTTTCCTTCAGTCCTTTCAACCAATCAATCCGACCTTGAAAAGCAGCTTTAGCTAAAACTCGAGTAGTTTCCTGAAAACTGGCCTCCGATATAAAACTTGTAGTTTCAAAAGATGATTTTGTTATCCCCAAAATTTTTGTTTGATAGTGGATTACCTCGTCGAAAGCCCGATCTAGTTTTTGTGCTCGCGAAAAGAAAACGAGCTCTCCTGGTAAAAAAACATTAAGCATTACGTCCTTAGACACAAGTACTCTTGAGGTCATTTGCTGTATAATAAGCTCTAAGTGTTTCTCACATATATCTACTCCTTGAGATTGATAAACTTTTTGTATTTGATTGACTAAATGAATTTGACCTTGCGTCAAAGTTATTTTAGTACTTATGACTAAACCCCAAAAACTTCCAAGAGTTATTGTCATATCTTGGTTCCATTTTCGAAAGCTATTTTCTAAACTTTGTACTACAGGATTTTTTGAATGTGCCTCTAAAAATTGTTCCACTTTTGGAAGACCTCGTGTTATATCACTAGATTGAAATCTTTCATACAAATAGGTTATTAACGAATTTCCTTGGTTAATCATTTCTGCGTAATTACCATGAATAGTAGATTTTGGAGTAGCCAAGTAGGGTTTAGCTAATCGCACTATTAAAGATTTTTCACGAATAACGATAATTTGTCCCGATTCTGAAAATGATTCATTTCTTGATATAGCAAATTTTTGCCAAAGCAATTGGCCAAGATTTTTTATTGGAAATTTTTGCTCACAGTTCTTTTTTGAATTTGAAAAAAAAGTAATTCTTTTTGTTGGAGATTCCCAAAATTTGCTATTTTCGTCCATAATATAACATTTAGGGGCTTCGAAAACTTTTAAATAGTTGTAAAGACTCTTAAACAATCTTTTCTTACAATTTAGAAAAACTTTATGAATACGATATAAATGCCCTAAAAAACTTACTTCTTCAAATTCGTTTATGATATCTAAAGTTTGTAATAGTTTTATTTGAAAATAATCAGATGTTGCTAGAATAATCCAAGACAAACTTTTATCTTCCTTAGATAATGAACGAAAAGTTGCTGTATACTTTTTGCTGGAAGATAAAAGTTTAGCTTGATGAAAAAATATTACTAAATTTTTTAGATTGTGTTTTTGATTTATCGGAGTCAAACTAAGTTCAATCATGTCGATAATAATCTTCTTTGTTCGTATGGACGTAATACATGTATAAGCCCTAGGTTCCCTAGGTTTTATCGATTTGTTTTCCCAAATCAAAATTAAACAATTCCAAATCAGATGAACATTCGTTTTGAGATTTTTGATTTCATGGAAAAAATTGTTCTCTTTTATATGTAACTTGTTTTCTTCTCTAAAAAGATCTGTACAAAAGCGTACTTTTGATGAATTCTTAGGTTTTTGATATTCTAGGGTGGTTTGTAGTAATACAAATGATTTTTTCTTGTAAGCCCTTTTTTTTTGAAAATAGTTCCTTTCTAGTTGCAATTCTTTAAAAATATTTTTTTGTTTGCGTCTAAATATGTGTAAAGATTTTTTGATCTTTCTATAGCTATAAAAATAGATGTTTATGGATAATATTTTCGCAAAAATAGTTGGTTTTTTTTTGTGAAATTGGACTAGTCCAAAAACTTGTTTTTTTTTATTACCGATTTTTTGTGTGTCTACTCGACAAAAAATATGATCAAGCAAGAAAAATTTGTTAGACGAATAAATACATTCTAGAAATTCTGAGTTCACAATCTTATATTGAGAATTGTTCCATATATAGAAACTTGTATTTCTATTCAAAAGACCATTTCGGGAAATTTTTAGAATACAATTAGGAAAAAGTAGTCTATGTTCCTTTTTTTGTCTTTTTGAAACAGTAAGCAATGGAACCAGAATGCGATTTTTTTGTTTCTTTCCTTTAATATTGCAATCAAAATTATCCAAAAATTTTGGAATAGAGATAAAAAATTTATTTAATTTATTTTGAATGAATTTTTCTTCGGAACGATAAAAGGACAAATATTGTAGTAAATTGTCTACAGAAGAGTCGAAATCATTTTGCTGTTTGGTAATCAGCAAGGGAATAGTTACTTGATCTTGATCTTTAGGAAACGGAAAAGCTAGTCTTGGTTTGCATATAGTTCCTGATAATATCCATAAATGACCCGCTTCAAGTGTACAATGAACATTACCTTGGACATTTTTTGGTTCATGCCATAGAAGAGTACTCCAGTGCATTTCTCCGTTTAATTCTGAATATATATATTTAATAACTTTTTCCTTTAAAAAAGAAATTTTAGTATGAATTTCAGCAATAAGTTGTTCCGATTCTACATTTTGGTAATTTTGAACAAAAATCCAACTTTTTGTTGGAATAATCGAATAATCCAACTTATCACCGCTATCCTTTATAATTAAAAATAAACTTTTAGAACAAATATAAGCAGGATGCCCATAATATGTACGAATAGGATAAACTAACTTTGGATTGAATTGAATCCTTCCGTTGAAAGGCGCTCGTATAGTTCCTGCGATATTACCTGTAAAAACTCCTCCGGTATGAAAAGTCCTTAATGTTAATTGAGTTCCCGGTTCCCCGATAGATTGACCGGCAATAATACCTACTGCTTCTCCCAATTCGATCAAGTTATTGTGACTAAGACTTTGACCATAACATAATTGACAAATCCAAGATAGACTTTTGCAAGTAAAAGGACTTCGTATAGATATTGATTGGACCGAAAGACTGACGAATTGCTTAAAAAGTCCAGCACTAATTTCTTGATTGCGCGTAGCAACACATCTTTTATTTATATATACATGATCTGCTAATACACGCCCCATTATCTTGTTCAAAAAATTGATTTTTCCGATCTTTGTATGGGGACTATAAAAAATACCTTGAGTACTACCACAATCAATTTTACGTACAACTATATGTTGTACGACTTCAACAAGTCTACGTGTAATATAGCCAGCATCCGCTGTTCGTATAGCAGTATCCACAACTCCTTTACGAGCTCCATAGGAGGAAATTATATATTCTGTTAAAGAGAGCCCTTCCTGGAAATTGCCCTGAATGGGTAGATCCACGATTTTTCCTTGGGGATCTGACATTAACCCTCGCATACCTAGTAATTGGTGAACTTGAGATTTATTTCCCCGAGCTCCCGAGAAAGACATCATATAGACTGGATTCAAAGGTTCTATTATATGAAATTTAGGGTGCATTTCTTCTTTCAAAAATTCACTTGTAGTATGCCATCTTTCCATTAATTGACGTAATGTTTCGACTGTATGCAAATTGCCGAGAATATTTTGCTTTTCCGAATAAAAAGCTTGTTGGTCTTCTTCTTTAACAAGCCATCCTTTCGATGGCACTGCTAAAAGATCATCAATTGCTAATGAAAAAGATGCTTCAGTAGCTTGGTGAAACCCCAAAAATTTCAATTGATCCAAAATATGCGATGTACATGTCATTCCCAAGAGATCAATTAATTTTTGAATAAGCTCTTTCATGGCAGTTATATCCATCACTTTATTATAAAAATGAACTTGGTTTTTTTGTTTCATAACAAGAAACCTCCGCAATTATCTAATTCAGCAAAGTATTCCAGTCCTCAAATAAAAGACCTCCTTGATCTCTCTGTACACATAAAAGATAAGAGATTTAGAAAGCGGGCGTCGTTTGAGAGGATTCAAAAAGCTTTGAGGTTGTTTTTATAGCATTTTTGATTTCTCGATTGAAAAGAACACGACCTACGGTCGTTCGAATATATATACAAATAATTTGTTCTATTCGATCGTTTTGAGTCACATAATGTTCATAAATTTGCTGAGATAAGCCCTTAGGGTGATATTGAATTTCAATAGGGACTTCTCGGGCTGTTGGAGTAAGAATACTTCCATTTGCTACTTTCCATTTCAACCATAAAGGGTTGTTTAACTGGACTTGTTTTTTTTGAAATGCTATGAACACATGATTAAAACTTAAGAAATAAGTATTCTTTTTTCTAAAAAAAATGATCTCTTTTGATTGAAATGGGTGATATCTTATTTCGTAAATATCTTGTGGTTTTTCAACAGTTAATATATAAAGTCCAAGAAGCATATCTTGTGTTGGTATTGTAATAGGACTTCCATGACTTGTAGATAAAATATTTGTATAAGAAAACATAAGTAAACGGGCTTCTACAATAGCTTCTGGAGATAAAGGTACATGAACAGCCATTTGGTCTCCGTCAAAGTCTGCATTAAATCCCGTACAAACTAATGGATGTAAACGAATGGCATGCTCTTTTACTAGAATTGGTTGAAACGCTAATATTCCAAATTTGTGGAGAGTAGGTGCTCGATTTAACAATACAGGGTGCCCCAGCATTACTTTTTTAAGTATTTTCCAAACAATGTTTTTCCGTTTTTGAATCAAATTTTTAGCAGCTCTCAGATTGGAAGCAAAACCTCGTCCAATAAGACTACGAATTAAAAAAGGTTGAAAAAGCTTGATTGCCATTTCTCGAGGTAACCCACATTGATGCAATGCCAGAGAAGGACCCACTATAATAACGGATCGACCTGAATAATCTACTCGTTTTCCAAGTAAATTTGTACGAAATCTTCCTTCTTTACCCGCAATCACATCCGAAAATGACTTATATGGTCTATTATGAAAATTTCTCGGTTGTCCGACGGTTCTATCATTGTCTAGAAGTGCATCTACGGCTTCTTGGAGTAATCGTTTTTGAAGAGTCAAGAAATCTCCTGTTGAATAAAAGGGACCGCCTTGCATTTCGAAACTAGTTTGAAGATTCTTATTCCGAATAAGAACTTTTTGATAAAGTTTATTCAAATCTGACTCCACAACCATTTGTTGACCCAAAGCAAAAATAGGTCTTAATTCGGGGGGAAGAACTGGTAATAAACATAGAACCATCCATTCTGGTTGGATTTTTGCTTGGATCAAATATTTAGCAAATTTTATGCGTCTGCTCAAAAAATGGTTTCTTTGTTGTATTTTGTTTTTACCTCTTTGAATTTTGTAATTTTTTAAGAGCTTTTTCCATTCAATATATGACTGATCCAGAAGAATACGAAGATCCAAACCAGTTAATTGTTTCTGTATAGCATTTCCACCAATAGCTATTTCTCTTTCTTGAAATTCGACAAAATTCCAACCAGAAATATAAGGAACAATAAAATCCATCCACGATGGAATGTCTTCATGTTGTAATAGACCCCGGAATCGTGATATAGTAGGTCTATTAGTTGTGGGCCTAGCAAGAAAAATATTTGGATAGATTATCTATCTCCCTCTAGAATCGGACGTGAAAGTTATCTTTTCATACGACTCAAGTCACTCTAAAAAGTTTTGGTAAAAAACTTCTCTTTAGCTTGGATAAGCAAAAGAAAACTATCCAAAAAAGTACCCATTGCTCACGTTCTAAAATTAGCAAAATTTAAAAATAGAATTATTGAGTAGTCTTTTCCCAATAGTTTTTTTTCGAAAAAAAAAAAAATTTTTAGACTTGGGGTTTACTTGTCTGTTGTTCGTTTTTTTTTTGAACTTAATCTTTTAGGTCTCTGTCCCACTTCGATGGTTAGAATACTTATGAAAAGTTATATGCAACGATTATATTTCTATAACCATAGCTAGCGTCTATTTTAGAGAGGAAACTGATTCAACTTAAAGAGACTAATCCCTAAAAAAAAGATTTTACCGAAGCCAAAAAGCAGATAAAACCTTGGACTAATTTCTATTTCTCACTATTTTCTAAGCTTCATGGTATTCATTCTGAGGAAGACATGTCAGAATTGAGAGCATTCTAATGATAGCTAGAATGACAGTTTGGTCTGTATAGTCGGAACTTAGGATCAAGTCACACGTTGCAGTATACTAGGTCTTTTATTTCGGAATTTTTTTTCCCAATTAACATCGCGATATAACTAGGGATGCGTTTGAAATACCAGATATGAGTTACTGGACATACTAATTGAATGTACCCCATTCGGTATCTTCGAACTCGAGAGTCTACAAGCTCAACTCCACAATGTTCACAAATGGAAGTTTTTTTCTTTTTCCGATCTCCAAAGGGGAAGCCTTTCTTTTCTTCTCCAGGCTTTTTTTCACAAGCACAAACTCCATTTTTCACGGGTCCAAAAATCCGTTCACAAAATAATCCGTTTCTTTTTGGTTTATTTGTTACTAAGTCGATAGTCCTTGGATTGAGTACTTGTCCAACCTTTTCTCCATTGGGTAAAGTTTTTTCACACCAAGCACGAATCTGTTCAGGCGAAACTAATGTAATTCTCAGTTTTTGATGTTTTTTCTTTGAGTCAATCATAAGCAATTTGATTGAAATTGAATTTATTTTCTATCTGAAAGTTTTTTTCTGATATAATAGTATGATTCAATTCTAAAGCTAAAGATCGTAATTCTCGAATAAGCACGCGAAAGGACTCCGTAGCAGTTTCAGCTTTAGGTACTGAATGCCCATCTAATATGGATCTAAGTATTTTAGTACGAGTTTTTAGATGGTCAGATTTGACAGTAAGCATCTCTTGTAAAATAGAAGCAACACCAAAACTTTCTAAAGCCCAAACTTCCATTTCTCCAAGTCGTTGACCTCCTCCTTTTGATTTTCCTTGTACAGGTTGTTGTGTTATCCTTGCATAACTTCCGGTGGAACGGGCGTGCATTTTATCATAAACTTGATGAATTAATTTCATCATATAAGCTTTTCCTACGGTTACAGGTTGTTCCAAAATTTCTCCTGTTTTTCCATCAAAAATCTTGGTTTTTCCAAGATGTTCCAGTTCGAAAACCCATGGATTCACTGTTTGTTCACTAGCTTTGTGAAGTTCATTAAAAACTAATTTTCTAGAAGCTTCTTGCTCATATCTTTCGTCAAAGGGTGGTATTCTATACTGTTTGTTCATTAAGGTTCCTGCTAAACCAAGTAAACACTCAAAAATTTGTCCTACATTCATCCGAGAAGGTACTCCCAAAGGGTTTAATATCATATCTACAGGTTTCCCGTTTTGTAAAAACGGCATTTCTTGCCTAGACAAAACTTTGGAAATAATTCCTTTATTACCGTGCCTTCCGGCGACTTTGTCGCCTACTTGTATTTTACGTTTTTGTAAAATATATACATGCACTTTTTCTGAATCATTCTCCCCAGGGTCAGTTTGATCATTTTTTTCAAAATCATCTTTTATATCATCATCTTCGTGATGGCTTTTTCTTAAATTATCTTGCCATAATGTTTGAAGTTTGATCCAATTTACATCAATAACTCGACCTTTGCCATTTGCTTTTAGACAAGTTTCTTTTGTCCGAGGAGTACAAAAAAGATCTTGTAATAATCTTAGTTCTGGAAAACGCAAGACTTCCTGGGAGGAACGAGGTTTTAATTTGCCCACTAAAACATCACCCGGTTGTATCCAAGAACCTACCCTAACAATACCATTTTCATCCAAATGCCGAAGTGAGTAAGCTTCGATTTGAGGTATTTCTTTTGTTAAAATCTCACACTCTGCCATATAAATCATAGTTTCATACCTTGTAATATGAAAAGAAGTAAAAATTTCTTCATAGATAAGACGTTCATTGATAAGGATTGCGTCTTCAAAATTGTATCCTTGCCACGGCATATACGCTACTAATATATTTTTTCCTAAGCAGAGCTCCCCTCCTATTGTGGTCGAACCATCTGCCATAAATTGCCCTCTTTTCACATAGTTACCCTGATTTACTTGAGGTTTTTGATGAATCAAAATATTGCTATTAGAGCGTTGATATATCTCTAAAATTGTTTCTATTGTTTTTCTGTTCAGGGATGACACAATAGTCTTCGAATCAAAATATTCGATTCTTCCTTCTTGAATACTTGTTGCTAAAATTCTTGAATCGAGTGCTACTTGGCCTTCTAGGCCAGTTCCAACAATGCATTTTTCTGGTTGAAGTAATGGGACAGCTTGACGCTGCATATTTGAACCCATTAAAGCGCGAGTCGCATCATTGTGTTCTAGAAAAGGAATCAGAGAAACTCCAATGGAAAAATATTGTAAAGGCAAAATACTTCTGAAATGGATTTGTTCCCATGCAACAGATAGAAAATCTTGGCGATATTGAGTTGGAGTATTTTTCTTTTCTGGAAGTTTATGATCTACCGCCAACAAATTTTCTAAAGCTATTCGGTAATTTTTATCTTCATTTGGCAATAGATAAGAAACCATATGGTCTTCATTGGATTTTTTCGTTACATTATAGAATGGACTTTTTAAAAAACCAAAATCATCAACGTTTACGGAATTTGCAAGTGAGGCGATAAGCCCGGCATTCTGCCCTTCAGGAGTATTAATTGGACAAAAACGTCCATAATAACTAGGATGAATATCTCGTGCGCGAAAACTAGCAGTTCGCTCCGTTAAACCTCCAGGGCCTAAAAAGCTAACTTTTCTTCCATGAAGTATTTCTGCTAACGGATTCGTTTGCTCTAAAAATTGTGATAGGGGGTGTAACCCAAAAAAATGTTTCAAAGTTCTTGTTAATTGGGTGGAAATAAATGGAAACTCTGGGAACATTATTTGTTTATTCTGGGTATTTTCAAGTATTTCTATTGTTTGCATATTTTTTTGAATTAAAACTTTCACACGATTTAGAGCTAATCCAACTTCTTTTTTTAAGAAATCTGACACGGAACAGAAATGTCGATTTTGAAGGTGATCGATATTATCGATCGTACCCAAACCATAACTTACTTTAATCAGATAATCTACAATAGCTAATACATCTTGCGGTAATAAAAAAATTTCGTTATCAGGTATATCGAGGTTTAACTTTTGATTTAGATTTCGTCTACCAATTCTTCCTAATTCACATCTTTTTGAAATAAAGTTAGTCAATTTCTTATATAGAAACTCTGAAAAAGCAAAATTACTACTATCGCATTTCATGGATTCGAGTTCTTCATAAAAGGTAAGAATGGGACCCCCCTTTCGTGAAAGTTTTTGTTTCATTTTTTCGTTCCAAATTAATTCCCAACCTTCAAACCCTGTTAGATTATAAGTATTATAAAGAACCTCTTCAATTTTTAGACCCATAGTGAATAAGAAAACTAAAATAGAAACTTTTTTCTTTCTGCTTATACGAACCCATAGTTTTTTTTTGATATCAATTTCGAATTTCAACCTTTCTCCACAATCAGAGATTAGAGTGCCAGTATATATATTTCCAGCTTTTTTTTGTTCTAAACTATAGTAGATACCGGGACTTCTTATTATTTGATTAACTACGACCCTATAATTTCCATTTATTACAAATGTTCCATGATCATTCATCAAAGGAATATCTCCGAGATATATCATTCTTTTTCTTTTCATTTGTTTCCAATAAATAAAAATTCCTGGTACATAAAATTTTGAAGAAAATGTAAAACGTTGATATACCGCATTCCTTTCTGTTGTTGGGGGTTCCATGATTTTATAATTTTTACCAAAAAAAAATTTGACTTCTTTTTCAGTATTAGAAATTTGTGGAAAATCAACTAGTTTTTCAAATATATCCTTTTCAATGAAACGGAAAAACCCTTTCATTTGTATTTGACTAAAATCGGGAATTGTAAACATAAACATTTTCTTTTTTTTTAATTCTTTTCTTTTATATAGAACTCATATAGAGAAAAACTGTTTTTTTTTTTTATGGATTTGGCACTTAGAAAAAAGAGGTTTTATTTTGACTTGCATTGGTTTTTGTTTTAGACTATAGTAAACATACAAAATCAAGAATGAAACAAACATTATTTTACTAAAAATTGATGGGTTTGGCGGCATAGCCAAGTGGTAAGGCAGAGGACTGCAAATCCCTGATCCCCCAGTTCAAATCTGGGTGTCGCCTACTTTTTTGTGGTCAAGAAACTTTTTTAACTATTATTTAATTGAAATCTCCGATCTTTTCTACTTTGCACAATTGTTATTAATTTTCTTATCATTAGTAATAAAAAAGGAAATTTTTTATATGGATATAACCGGTATTGCTTGGGCTGCTTTAATGGTAGTGTTTACCTTTTCGCTTTCACTTGTAGTATGGGGAAGAAGTGGACTCTAAAAAAGAATCTAATGCTTTTTAATACGGGGTATATTAGTAGTCGTATCAATCTTTTTTTTGATACGACTACTAATATTTATAAACGAATTTGTAATCAATCAATTGTTTTCGCTGATTGTTTTTACATAAATGATGATTAGAAAAGCAGTAGGAATCGAAATAAAAAGTGCAACAGCAATAAGTGCTAGAATATTAACTTCCATAATCTAATTTTTTAGAATTGTTTTGAATTGAACTTTTTTGAAATCTGTAATTGTTTGAGAATGGACTTAATGGATTAATCCAACTATTTCTTCTTTTTTTTTTTTTAATTTGCTTGTCAGAATGACATATTATATCGTAAAGTAGTTCTATATGCCCATAAGATTTTTGAAGATATAATCGTTTTGAAGATATTATGAATTTAGAAGAAAGGGCCTAACGTTTCAAAAGTAAAAAAAAATTGCTGCTACCTTGTCATGAAACAAGATATAGGCCGGATAAGGTCTAACATATTATTCTAACAAAAGAAAAATTTGTGAAATGGAAGGAAAAGGAATGCTTTTTATGTCCCGTTATTTAGGACCTCGGTTCAAAATCATACGCCGTCTTAAAACATTACCAGGACTTACGAGTAAAAGACCTAAATATAAAAAACGTGTTCACCGATCTTCTCGACCCTGGTGGAAAAAATCTCAATATCTCGTTTGTTTACAAGAAAAACAAAAAATTCGTTTTCATTATGGCTTAACAGAACGACAATTACGGCAATATGTTCATATTGCTAAAAATGCTCAGGGGTCAACAGGCCAGGTCTTACTTCAATTACTTGAAATGCGTTTAGATAATATTCTTTTTCGATTAGGTATAGCTCGTACTATTCCTGGAGCCAGGCAACTAGTTAATCATAGACATATTTTAGTCAATCATCATATAGTGGATATACCAAGTTATCGTTGTAAACCCCAAGATATTATAACTTTAAAAGGAAAAGATCCAGAAAGACTGAGAATTCGAATGAAAAAAAGTTGGGGTCAACTTTGGAAAAATAGAAATAGAGTACCACATTATCTGACCTTCAATTTGTCACAAAATAAAGGAATAGTTAACAAAATTATAGATACAAAAGATCTTCAATTAAAAATTAAAGAAATGCTAGTTATAGAATATTATTCTCGACGGATTTAATCCAAAAAATGGGGTTTCGATCTTTTCTTTTCCAAAAGAGAAAAAACGGGAAATGCGGAAAGAGAGGGATTTGAACCCTCGGTAGACATAAGTCTATATAGCATTTCCAATGCTACGTCTTGAACCACTCGACCATCTTTCCTCGGGTAATCTCCTCCCCATAAAAACTTATGGAATTGGAATTTCCTATTCTATTATTTTTGTAGTAAGCATTTCTATGTGATGAAACTCATTCCAAAAGGAACTGAAGCAAAAAAAAAAAAACAATTTGATCACTATGCCCAGATCTCAAAAAAATGAGAACTTTATAGATAAAACGTTCACAATATTAGCAGATATTATATTAAAAATAATTCCAACGGTTTTAACAGAAAAACAAGCCTTTGCTTACTACAGAGATGGTGTGATTTGATTTTTTGGCCTTTTTTTTTTTTTCTTTCGAATAAACCTTCGATGTAAGGTCAAAAAACTTATGTTTAGTGAAGGTGAGTCTTTGAAAAAGAGCTACTCCTTCTGTCCTGTATCCCGGATTAATGCGTCTTTGGATCTACATAGTAGAATATTAAGCAAAAGGATACGTATTGTATATACTGTATAATATAAATAAATGCATAAAGGAAAGACATTACATATAGGAATCGACCAATGAAAAGCTTCGTTAGATTTGATTTCACTTACTATTTTTTTTGTAGCCCTTAATGAGGGTTAATTCGAATGGTTGAGACAATCCAAAACCATCTTGTTTGTATTTCGGATACCAAAAGAACCATCGAATTTTGTTGAAGTGATTAAACCCTGTTTAAAAGTGCAAAGCAGTAAGAACAAACAAAGAGTAGAAGGTGTTGAAAAGACTCTTTCTGAAAAGGATGGCTAGATTTTGATTCAAAACATACTAGTCCCTTCTAATTTTTAGATGTTGCTTATTCTTCTTTTTTTTTATTATGTAAAAGAAAGGAGGAGCCGTATGAGATGAGAATCTCAAGTACGGTTTTGAACCGGAGATTATTCAAAGTTGAATCAATAAGAACGACCGTAACGAATGTCAGCACAATCAGAAGGAGAATATGCAGAAGCTCTTCAAAATTATTATGAAGCAATGCGATTGGAAGTTGATCCTTATGACCGAAGTTATATATTATATAATATAGGACTTGTACATACTAGTAATGGGGAGCATGCCAAGGCTTTGGAATATTATTTCCAGGCATTAGAACGAAATCCAACGTTACCACAAGCCTTTAATAATACAGCTTTGATCTGTCATTACGTGCGTCTATCTGTAGGATAGAATTAAGTTAGTTAAAAACAAACCAAAAGGCTTTCTACATATTGCCACTACTCTTAAATAACAACAGTTGGGCTGTATCAGCTGTAGCAAAAAAAAAAAAAACAAAAGGGTCCCCTACCCGGGTAGGATGCTAAAAAAGCTTATATTTGTTTCTATGGAGAAAGTAATTGAAACTATAAGGGGAAAAAGCACCATAAAGATCAATTTTGAATTTTTGGAGTTGATACAATTAGATCTGCTCATAAAGGGATTTACTTATGTAATAAAGTTTATTCTTTTTCTTTCATAAGTATTGCGCAGTGGTGTAGTATTAGGTCCTAAAGACGGCAAGTAAGTACTTTTCTAAGAAAGTACTTTTTTCAAATTCTATACGGGGATAGGTACCCCTCTCTCACACAAAGACTTTTTTTTGGAATTCATAAGGTGGTAGGAGAAAAGAGAAAACTAAAAATTTAGTAAAGTTTGAAACTCAGTTTAGTAACTTCTGGTCCTGCGATTAGTTTGAATAGATTTCCCCACTTTCGAGTGTTTTTTTTTTTTTCGTTAAAGGACTCAAGAGTTGATTGAGCCGTATGAGGAAGGAAACTCTCAAGTACGGTTCTAAGGAAAGGAAAATAATAACCTATTCTGACCGAGGAGAACAAGCTATTAACCAGGGAGATCCTGAAGCAGCAGAGGTTTGGTTTGATCAAGCTGCAGAATATTGGAAACAAGCTATACTATTAGCTCCAGCTAATTACATCGAAGCACAAAATTGGTTAAAAATTACAGGACGTTTTGATTGAATATTTTCAGAAAAGGAAAATCGATATTAAAGGAAAGTAAATATATATGTTATCAATGGGATCTAGACTGTAAAGGGTAGGGGTTGGACCAATTATGTCCACCCCAGGCTTTGTAGAAACTATTTGATAGAATAGACTATATAATTCAAAAATTCAAAAGGCTTTTTTGAATCTGAATAGTCCATTAAGCGCCCCTTTCAATGTGTCATAATAAAAAACGAACACCCGCCCTAGTTCCATTTTCTTTTTCAAATCGTTCCAGTTCTAAATTCGAAAATAAACAAAGAATTGGTTTGAGATTTATCATTTACTAATTCCAGTTGGCGGGTCTCTTTTTTGTTTCATCCTAACAAAGGAGAACTCTATGATTATGCGTTCACCGGAATCAGAAGTTAAGATTATGGTGGAGAGAGATCCTATCAAAACTTCTTTTGAAAAATGGGCTAACCCCGGACATTTTTCAAGGACATTAGCAAAAGGGGATCCTGAAACTACTACTTGGATTTGGAACTTACATGCGGATGCTCATGATTTTGATAGTCATACCGAAGATTTAGAAGAAATTTCTCGCAAAATTTTTAGTGCTCATTTTGGTCAATTAGCGATCATCTTTATTTGGTTAAGTGGTATGTATTTCCATGGGGCTCGTTTTTCCAATTATGAAGCATGGCTCGCGGATCCCACTCATATAAAACCTAGTGCTCAAGTGGTTTGGCCTATAGTAGGCCAAGAAATATTGAATGGGGACGTAGGTGGAGGTTTTAGAGGAATACAGATAACATCTGGATTCTTCCCAATTTGGAGAGCATCTGGAATAACAAGTGAATTACAACTTTACTGTACTGCAATTGGTGGATTGATCTTTGCAGCATTAATGCTGTTTGCTGGTTGGTTTCATTATCACAAAGCTGCTCCAAAATTATCTTGGTTCCAAGTAGAATCTATGTTAAATCACCATTTAGCAGGGTTATTAGGACTTGGTTCGCTATCTTGGGCAGGGCACCAAGTACACGTATCTTTACCTATTAACCAACTTCTAGATGCTGGAGTGGACCCTAAAGAGATACCACTGCCTCATGAATTTATTTTAAACCGCGACCTTTTAATTCAACTTTATCCTAGTTTTTCTAAAGGCTTGACTCCCTTTTTTACACTAAATTGGTCTGAATATTCCGAAATTTTAACGTTTCGGGGGGGTTTAAACCCAATAACAGGAGGATTATGGTTGACTGATATTGTACACCATCATTTAGCTATTGCCGTTATTTTTCTGATAGCTGGCCATATGTATAAAACCAATTGGGGTATTGGGCATAGTATACAGGAAATTTTAGAAGCTCATAAGGGCCCATTTACAGGAGAGGGGCATAAAGGTCTTTATGAAATATTAACTACCTCATGGCATGCTCAATTAGCTCTTAACTTGGCTATATTAGGGTCTTTGACTATTGTTGTAGCTCATCATATGTATTCTATGCCCCCTTATCCTTATCTAGCCATTGACTATGGTACTCAACTTTCTTTATTCACACATCACATGTGGATTGGCGGGTTTGTCATCATTGGTGCCGCAGCACATGCGGCGATTTTTCTAGTTAGAGATTATGATTCAACTACTTCTTATAATAATTTATTCGATCGAGTTCTTCGACATCGTGATGCAATTATATCGCATCTAAACTGGACATGTATATTCTTAGGCTTTCATAGTTTTGGTCTATATATTCATAATGATACTATGAGTGCATTAGGGCGTCCTCAAGATATGTTTTCGGATACTGCTATACAATTACAACCAATATTTGCTCAATGGTTACAAAATACTCATGTAACAGCACCTAGGTTTACAGCTCCTGCTGCAACAGCAAGTACAAGTTTCACTTGGGGAGGCAATGATTTGGTAACAGTAGGTACTAAAGTAGCTTTGTTACCGATTCCTTTGGGAACTGCAGACTTTTTAGTTCACCACATTCATGCTTTTACAATTCATGTAACTGTATTAATCTTACTCAAAGGTGTTTTATTTGCGCGTAGTTCCCGTTTGATACCCGATAAAGCGAATCTTGGTTTTAGATTTCCTTGTGATGGACCTGGAAGAGGAGGAACCTGTCAAGTATCTGCATGGGATCATGTTTTTTTAGGTTTATTCTGGATGTACAATGCAATTTCTGTTGTTATATTTCATTTTAGTTGGAAAATGCAATCGGACGTTTGGGGTAATATAAGCACTCAGGGAGTAGTAACTCATATCACGGGGGGAAACTTTGCACAAAGTTCCGTTACAATTAATGGGTGGCTTCGTGATTTTCTATGGGCACAAGCTTCTCAAGTAATTCAATCTTATGGTTCTGCGTTATCCGCATATGGCCTTTTCTTTTTGGGTGCTCATTTTGTTTGGGCTTTTAGTTTAATGTTTTTATTTAGCGGTCGGGGGTATTGGCAAGAACTTATAGAATCAATTGTATGGGCCCATAACAAATTGAAAGTTGCTCCTGCTATCCAGCCTAGAGCCTTAAGCATTGTACAAGGGCGTGCTGTAGGAGTGGCTCATTATCTCCTGGGAGGAATTGTCACAACATGGTCGTTCTTCCTAGCAAGAATTATTGCAGTAGAATAATAGCGGATGTAACCATTATGATATCAAGATTTCCGAAGTTCAGTCAAGGTTTGTCCCAAGACCCGACTACTCGTCGTATTTGGTTTGGTATTGCAACTGCACATGACTTTGAGAGTCATGATGATATTACGGAAGAACAATTGTATCAACAAATATTTGCTTCCCATTTTGGTCAATTAGCTATAATCTTTCTATGGACTTCTGGAAATTTGTTCCATGTAGCTTGGCAAGGTAATTTTGAGTTTTGGATAAATGACCCTTTACATGTAAGACCTATTGCTCATGCTATTTGGGATCCTCATTTCGGTCAACCGGCTATAGAAGCTTTTACTCGAGGAAGCGCTCCTGGGCCGGTCAATATTGCTTATTCCGGTCTTTATCAATGGTGGTATACAGTTGGATTACGTACTAATGAAGATCTTTATACTGGAGCTCTTTTTTTAATATTTCTTTCTACTGTTTTTTTAATAGCAGGTAGATTTCATTTACAATCGAAACGGAAACCAAGTATCTCATGGTTCAAAAATGCGGAATCACGTCTTAATCATCATTTGTCAGGGCTTTTTGGAGTAAGTTCTTTAGCTTGGACAGGACATTTAGTTCATGTGGCTATTCCAGAATCAAGGGGGATCCATGTGCGATGGGTTAATTTTTTAAGTGTTTTACCATATCCTCAAGGGTTAGGTCCTCTTTTCTCGGGTCAGTGGAATTTGTATTCTCAAAATCCGGATTCTAATAGTCATTTATTTGGCACTTCGCAAGGGGCCGGAACTGCTATTCTAACTCTTCTTGGTGGATTTCATCCGCAAACTCAAAGTTTATGGTTGACTGATATAGCTCATCATCATTTAGCTATTGCCTTAATCTTTTTTCTCGCTGGTCATATGTATAGAACCAATTTTGGGATTGGACATAGTATAAAAGATATTTTAGAAGCTCATATGCCTCCAGGAGGAAAGTTAGGTCGCGGGCATAAGAGTCTTTATAATACAATCAATAATTCTCTTCATTTTCAGTTAGGTCTTGCTTTAGCCTCTTTAGGGGTAATTACTTCTTTGGTAGCTCAACACATGTATTCTTTACCTGCTTATGCCTTTCTAGCACAAGACTTTACTACCCAAGCTGCGCTATATGCTCATCATCAATACATTGCTGGATTCATCATGACAGGGGCTTTTGCCCATGGGGCTATTTTTTTCATACGGGATTATAATCCGGAACAAAATCAGGATAATGTTTTGGCAAGGATGTTAGATCATAAAGAAGCAATAATTTCTCATCTAAGTTGGGTTAGTTTATTTCTTGGTTTTCATACGTTAGGGTTATATGTGCATAATGATGTTATGCTAGCTTTTGGTACTCCGGAAAAACAAATATTGATTGAACCTATTTTTGCTCAGTGGATACAATCTGCTCACGGTAAATCTTTATATGGATTTGACGTACTCTTAGCTTCAACAAAGGGACCAGCATTTGCTGCTGGAAAAAGTATATGGTTGCCGGGTTGGTTAAACGCTATTAATGATAAAAATAATTCACTATTCTTACCAATTGGTCCCGGCGATTTTTTGGTTCACCATGCTATTGCTTTAGGTTTGCATACAACTACATTAATTTTAGTAAAAGGTGCTTTAGATGCACGAGGTTCTAAACTAATGCCCGATAAAAGAGATTTTGGTTATAGTTTTCCTTGTGATGGTCCAGGACGAGGTGGTACCTGTGATATTTCAGCGTGGGATGCTTTTTATTTAGCAGTTTTCTGGATGTTGAATACTATTGGATGGGTTACTTTCTATTGGCATTGGAAGCATCTAACTTTATGGCAGGGGAATGTAGCACAATTTAATGAATCTTCTACTTATTTAATGGGATGGTTAAGAGATTATCTTTGGTTAAATTCTTCCCAACTTATTAATGGATACAACCCTGTTGGTATGAACAGTTTATCTGTCTGGGCATGGATGTTCTTATTTGGGCATCTTGTTTGGGCTACTGGATTTATGTTTCTGATCTCTTGGCGTGGATATTGGCAGGAGCTTATTGAAACTCTTGCATGGGCTCATGAAAAAACGCCTTTAGCAAACCTAGTTCGATGGAAAGATAAACCTGTAGCTCTTTCTATTGTCCAAGCACGATTAGTTGGATTGTCTCACTTTTCTGTAGGGTATATATTTACTTATGCAGCCTTTTTAATTGCTTCAACTTCAGGTAAATTTGGTTAATTAACGAAACAACTCCTAAACAAAAAAAATTCAATTGAATAAAAATGAGTAATCACCCTTATCTTTAGAATCTGATCGATCTTTTATTTTTTTTATAGTTAGAAACTATGGCAAAAAAAAGTCTTATTGAAAGAGAAAAAAAACGTCAACGGTTAGAACAGAAATATCGTGCAATTCGCGAGTCTTTAAAGAAAAAGGAAGTCTTTTTTTTCTCACAGGAAAAAATTATTTGTAAAATCCAATCTTTACCACGTAATAGTGCACCAACACGTCTTCATCGTCGTTGTTTTTTGACTGGAAGGCCGAGAGGGTTTTATCGAGACTTTGGATTTTGTGGACATGTATTTCGTAAAATGGCTCATGCTTGTTTATTACCTGGTATAATCAAGTCAAGTTGGTAGGTATAGTATAAAAAAGCGTCGAAGATACTTCGACGCTTTTTTCTTTTCTAGGAGGTTTTTCTTTTATGGAAGGTAGACAATAGCGCGGAGTAGAGTAGCCTGGTAGCTCGCAAGGCTCATAACCTTGAGGTCACGGGTTCAAATCCCGTCTCCGCCAAGATGGTTATTTTGTGGGCGGATAGCGGGAATCGAACCCGCGTCTTCTCCTTGGCAAAGAGAAATTTTACCATTCAACCATATCCGCAAGGTATTAAGGAAACAAGACATATTATGTCTTATTAATATGTCTTATTCTTATATTCTTATTAATATGTTTTCTATATTGTTATTTTATATTACTATTTTTCAATCCGTTCAATTATTTTTTGCTTTTTACTTATTAAGTTTGTGAGTTATATAAAAGAATTTAGGACGCCTACAGAAATAACTAATCCAATCCATAATGAGACAGCAGAAAATAGAATATTTTTATTACCTGACCAACCTTCTGGGAAAGCGAAAGCGATAGGTACGCCTATAAGTAATAGAAAGGAAATTGCGATTAATGCAAACATAGTCAGTTGAAAAGCAATAGTCATAATTTTGATAAAATCCAACATAAACTATACCATTTGATCCTTATTTGATCGAATTAGAATGAAATCTAATATGTAAAAATTGCACCCCTTTTTTTTTTGAAATGAAATAAGATAAGCTTTTTTTCTAGAGAAGACTTTAGGAGAGATGGCCGAGTGGTTTATGGCTCCGGTCTTGAAAACCGGCATAGGTTACAAACTATCGGGGGTTCGAATCCCTCTCTCTCCTTTTGTTTGGAATAAAAGAAATTAAATTCAAAATTACCAAAAGAAAAAGAATGGGATAACCATTCTTTTTCTTTTATGTTTGGGTTTAGTTTAGAGGGGTCATAAACAGGACAGGTTCTAAATCTCGGTCAATCCCCTTTTCAAAACCTGCTGCGGCTGCACGAGCTCTTCCCGCATGCCACAAATGACCTACAAAGAAAAAAAATCCTAGAACAAAATGCGAAGTAGCTAACCAGCTTCGGGGAGAAACAAAATTTACTGCATTTATTTCAGTAGCCACACCGCCTACTGAGTTTAAAGAACCTAAAGGAGCATGCGTCATATATTCGGCTGAACGCCGTTCTTGCCAAGGTTGTATATCTTTTTTTAATTTATTAAGGTCTAAACCATTAGGACCTCTAAGAGGTTCTAACCAAGGGGCCCGAAGATCCCAAAAACGCATAGTCTCCCCACCAAAAATAATTTCCCCAGTAGGGGAACGCATAAGATATTTACCCAATCCAGTTGGTCCTTGGGCAGATCCTACACTAGCTCCAAGACGTTGGTCTCTAACTAAGAAAGTAAAAGCTTGAGCTTGAGAAGCTTCTGGGCCAGTAGGCCCATAAAACTCGCTGGGATACGCTGTATTATTAAACCAAACGAAACAGCAAGCAATAAAACCAAACAAAGAAAGAGCCGCTAAGCTATATGATAAATAAGCTTCGCCAGACCAAACAAAAGCACGACGAGTCCATGCAAAAGGTTTAGTTAATATGTGCCAAATACCACCGAAGAAACAAATTGAACCCAACCAGAAATGTCCTCCAATTAAATCTTCCATATTGTTTACACTAACAATCCATCCTTCTCCTCCAAAAGGAGATTTCAGTAAATAACTAAAAATAGTATTGGGGTTAAGGGTCATATTTGTTATTTTTCTTACATCTCCACCACCCGGAGCCCAGGTATCATATATACCTCCAAAATAGAGAGCTTTTAGCACGAGAAGAAAAGAACCAGCACCGAGTAAGATGAGATGAATACCCAAAATGGTAGTCATTTTATTTCTATCCTTCCAAGCATAACCGAAAAAAGGAAAAGACTCTTCTAACGTTTCAGGACCTATAAGGGCGTGGTAAAGACCACCGAAGCCTAGAACGGCAGAAGAAATTATATGAAGTACTCCTGATACAAAAAAAGAAAAAGTGTCGACAACATCTCCGCCAGGACCTACTCCCCACCCTAGAGTAGCGAGATGAGGAAGTAAAATTAACCCTTGTTCATACATAGGTTTTTCAGGTATAAAATGAGCCACCTCGAAAAGGTTCATAGCTCCGGCCCAGAACACAATTAGTCCAGCATGAGACACGTGAGCTCCAAGTAATTTACCAGATAAATTGATTAGTCTAGCATTACCGGCCCACCAAGCAAACCCTGTAGTTTCTTGATCACGACCAGCTAAAGTAAGAGTTCCATTAAAGAGCGTTTCCACGGGGTAAAACCTCCTCGGGGAATATAAGGTTTTCATGAGGCTGATCTTGAGCCGCCATCCAGGCTCGAATACCTTCATTCAGGAGGATATTTTTTGTATAGAAAGTCTCAAATTCAGGGTCTTCCGCTGCGCGGATTTCTTGGGAAACAAAGTCATAGGCACGTAAGTTTAGAGCTAAGCCTACAACTCCAATAGCACTCATCCATAAACCAGTTACAGGTACAAATAACATGAAAAAATGTAACCAACGTTTATTAGAAAAAGCAACTCCAAAAATCTGGGACCAAAAACGATTAGCTGTGACCATGGAATAAGTTTCTTCGGCTTGAGTCGGGTTAAATGCACGGAATGTGTTTGCCCCGTCTCCGTCTTCAAATAAAGTATTTTCTACAGTAGCACCGTGAATAGCACATAGCAGAGCAGCTCCTAAAACCCCGGCAACTCCCATCATGTGAAACGGGTTTAAGGTCCAATTATGAAAACCTTGGAAAAAAAGGATAAATCGGAAAATAGCAGCAACTCCAAAACTGGGAGCGAAAAACCAACCAGATTGACCTAAAGGATAGATTAAAAAAACTGAAACAAAAACAGCAATTGGAGCAGAAAATGCAATTGCATTATATGGTCGTAATTGTACAGATCTAGCAAGTTCAAATTGGCGTAACATGAAACCTATTAAACCGAAAGCACCATGCAGAGCTACGAAGGTCCATAGACCACCTAATTGACACCAACGCGTGAAATCCCCTTGTGCTTCAGGGCCCCATAATAGAAGAAGTGAATGTGCTAAACTATTCGCGGGAGTAGAAACTGCAGCTGTTAAAAAATTACAGCCTTCTAAATAGGAACTAGCTAGTCCGTGAGTATACCACGAAGTCACAAAGGTTGTACCAGTGAACCATCCACCCAAGGCGAAATAAGCACAAGGAAAAAGTAATAGACCAGACCAACCTATAAAAATGAACCGGTCTCTGCGTAGCCAATCATCCAGAGTATCCAAAAATGTTTTTTCCTCTTTGGAAAAGTTTCCAAGTGCTATAGTCATTATTATCCTCCTTTTTTTAACATTTTGTTCATTTTCTTTTTTTGATTTTTGATTGAATTTGAATATAAAGACAAAAGAATTAATGAGCAAAAATCGATAAAAATACTTATCTACTTTACCATTATAAGAAAAAACTAGAATTCAAAAGTAAAAATTAACAAGGGTTCTTAATTTTTAGGATATACTTATAATGAAGGCTAAAGTCCATTATCGGATTTGAACCGATGACTTACGCCTTACCATGGCTTTACTCTACCACTGAGTAAAAAGGGCTTCATTTTTTTGGCTGCAAGCAAGTAAACGACAAACAAAAGAACAAAAGAAAATTATAACCTATACAATATTTTTTGATTTATAAGGAATATCTCTTTGTTGTAGTGTAATTAAATAAAAATTTAATAAAATTAATCACTCAAAAATTTTGTTTATGAAATTAGCTTATTGGATGTATGCCGGTCCTGCTCATATTGGAACTTTACGAGTAGCTAATTCATTTAAAAATGTGCATGCTATTATGCATGCTCCTTTGGGAGATGATTATTTCAATGTAATGCGTTCTATGCTAGAGCGGGAAAGAAATTTTACTCCAGCGACAGCTAGTATTGTAGATCGTCGTGTTTTAGGACGTGGATCTCAAAAAAAAGTAGTAGATAATCTACTTCGGAAAGATAAAGAAGAAAATCCTGATTTGATTATATTGACACCTACGTGTACTTCAAGTATTTTACAAGAGGATTTACAAAATTTTGTAGATAGAGCATCTGTAATATCTGATTCAAATATTATTTTGGCGGATGTAGACCATTATCAAGTAAATGAAATTCAAGCAGCAGATAGGACTTTAGAGCAAGTTGTTCGCTTTTATTTATCGAAACAAAAAAAGGAAAAATTAGACCGATTTTTGACGGATGTGCCTTCTGTAAATATCATCGGTATTTTTACTTTGGGGTTTCATCATCAACATGACTGTCGTGAGTTAAAACGTTTATTTCAAGATCTCAATATACAGATAAATCAAGTAATCCCTGAAGGGGGGTCTGTCGAAGATTTGCAAAATTTACCAAAAGCTTGGTTAAATTTGGTGCCTTATCGTGAAATAGGGTTAATGACAGCTTTTTTTTTGAAAAAAGAATTTGGAATGCCTTATCTATCTATAACACCTATGGGTGTTATAGATAATGCCGAGTGTATCCGACGGATAGAAAAATCGGTGAATCCTTTTGCTTCAGTTTTTGGGGAAAAGGGGGTAAATTATGAATCTTATATTGATAGACAAACTAGGTTTATTTCCCAAGCTGTTTGGTTTTCAAGATCTATTGATTGCCAAAATTTTACGGGGAAGCAAACTGTTGTTTTTGGTGATGCAACTCATGCTGCGTCTATTACCAAAATACTTGCTCGAGAAATGGGAATTCGCGTGAGTTGTACAGGTACATATTGTAAACATGATGCAGAGTGGTTTAAAGAGCAGGTACAAGATTTTAGTAATGAAATATTGATCACAGAGGATCATGCTAAAGTAGGGAAAAAAATTGCTTGTGTAGAACCTTCCGCAATATTTGGTACTCAAATGGAACGTCATATTGGTAAACGGTTTGATATCTCCTGCGGTGTTATTTCTGCACCAGTTCATATACAAAATTTTCCTTTGGGATATCGTCCTTTTATGGGGTACGAAGGTACAAATCAAATAGCTGATTTGGTCTATAATTCTTTTGCGCTGGGTATGGAAGATCATCTTCTAGACATTTTTGGTGGTCATGATATGAAAGAAGTAATAACAAAATCTAACCCTATAGGTGGTTTAGACGTAATCTGGGATACTGAAAGTCAACTAGAACTACAAAAAATTCCTCGTTTTTTCAGGGACAAGGTAAAAAGAAAGACAGAAAAATTTGCTAAAATAAAGGGTGTAGTTAAGATTACAATTGAAGTCATGTACGCAACTAAGGAAACATTAACTGTAAGATAATTCGTTTTTTTTTTTTTTGCTTAATTTGACAAATAATCTACTACGGGCCTATCATTATTGTATACCTTAGGGTATACAATAAATTCTTTAGGGTTGCTAACTCAATGGTAGAGTACTCGGCTTTTAAGTGCGATTTAATCAAGTTTTTTACATTTTGAAATGAAGTAAAATTTTCGTCAATATTAATCAATAATGATTATTTTAGTAAACTACGACTTATCCTAGAAAAAGGAAAAAAAAGCATGTCGCTTTTGGAAAAACTTCTTTTTTCAAAAAAGGTAAGATTTTCAATGAAATTGAAGTTCAATCACTTTGTAGTTAAAAAGTCTATGGAAAAGGGATAGCTTGAATAATGAAGAAACCTAGAAGAACGAGTTTCTGCTCTTCCTAGCGAAGAGAAAATGATTCCTCTTATTAAAAAGAAGTTAAAAGCTTTTTAGCAATCGATATGGGAAGGTTTTTCTCTGAAAAGGTCAGAGAATTTCATATCATAGAATCCTAAAGACTTTAAGATCGGTGTGTAAAAAAAATTAGTGTGCTGGCCTGAATTTCATGAGTCAGGAGAACGCCTGGTTGCTAAGATAAAATATTTGCGTCTTTTTTGTGTATGACGATTGAGATTCTTTCTTTTGAAAGTACTATTTGGTTTATTCGGTTCAAGCTAGATTGTACTATGTGTTATTTTATTTCTAAAAAGAAAGGTTTAGGAGGTTTTTTCTTGAAAAAAAATGAAAACATACGTTGGCAACAACATTTTTTATATCCCCTCTTATTCCATAACGATTTCTATGTTATAGATCCGAATCTGTTATTCAACTCAAGCCCTTCTTTCGAAAAAATAGAAAAATTACCTAATAGTTTCCGTTTTTTGAATGTAAAACGTTCAATTAAGCTATTACATCAACAAAACTATCTTGTGTATAATACAAGAAGTTCTTGTTTTAATTTCATTGGAAAAACTTTTTTTTTCTGTTTTGATATTTTTGTTTCCACGTGGTGGAAACACTTTTTTGGTTTCAAAGTAACTTTCAAAGAAATAAATCAACAGGTCAATTTTCAATCAGTCTTTTCTCTATTTCTTTTTTTGGAAGAAGTCTTTATGTTTTCTCTTTCTTTTTCTAATATAAGAATACCCTCTTCGATTCATTCAGAGCTGTTAATTAGACGTTTCAAATTTTCGATTCAAGATGTTTCTTTTTTACATTTTTTAAGTTTTATACTTTTTTCAAAGCAATTTAAGTTTGTGAATAATTCTATTATTTTTCCAAAAGGAAGTGTGATTTTCTGTTTCTTTTTAGGGAATATTCTTCTTTCTATTTTCGAAGATTTTTTCACTCTTCGATGGAAAAGTTGTTTTCATGAAAAATCATTGTCTTATGGTCTTTTTTCAGAACAAAAGCATTTTCAACAAAAATGGAATTTTTTAACCCGAAAACCGAAAAAAAAAGACACGATAAGATTGCTAAAGGATTTTTTTTTTCACTATATAAGATATGGGGAAAAATTGATTTTGCTGGGAACTACTATTCTAGTCAAAAAATGTGAATTTTTTTTCTTAAATTTTTGGCAAACTTATCTTTTTGTTTTATCGGAACCCTCTAGTTTTTTTTTGAAACAAATTTCCAGTCAAAATATATTTTTTCTAGCTTATTACCTAGAATATCCAACAAACTCTTTTTTACTCCGACTAAATATCTTAGATTATTTTCTATCTACTGATTTTGTTAGCAGGGAATTAAATTCAAAACTTAGCGCTGTTTTTGTTATTCAATTTTTATCAAAAGAAGGATTATGTGATATAATGGGTAACCCGAAGAGTAAATTAGCATGGCTTAGTTTTACCGACAATTCTATTCTTGATAAATATGATCATTTTTGCAGAAATGTAGATTCTTTTTACAGTGGAGCACGAAATAAACGTTTTTTAGATCGTGTGAAGTATATACTTTTTCTCTCATGTATCAAAACTTTAGCCTGTAAGCATAAAAGTACGATGCGTATAGTTCGAAAAGAATTAGGATTTGAACTACGTAAAATATTTGTGCGAAAACAAGTTGAATTCAAAAACAAAAAATTGCTATATTTCTGTTTTCATAAACAATTTAGAAAATTGCTATTTAAGATAGATTTAGTTACAGAACGACTTTGGTTTTTAGATATTTTGGAGGTAAATAATTTCACCAAGTTTTGGGTAAAACAGCAGAATGCTCTGGATTTTTTTTTTATTTTTGATCAAAATATTTGGTTTATGCTAGATCAATTTTTGTGATTTAATGAAATGCTTGTTTTGCCGGTAGATGTGAAATAGAAATAGAAAATACAGAGAGAAAGCCGTGTGCAATGAAAATTGCAAGCACGGTTTGGGAGGAGATTTTTGAATTTTCTTGAAATATTCAAAAAATTGAATGAAATGATCTACTTCATCCGACTAGTTCCGGGTTCGAATCCCGGGCAACCCATAAGGTATTCCCTTAGTTTTTTATATTATATTTTTGATTATATTTTAGTTGACTTCAATATAGAAATTATTTTATACTGTTGAATAACAAGCCATGCTTGGGAGTCTCTGATTTTTATTTTAACTAAACTCCAAATTAATCAACCATGACTGCAATTTTAGAAAGACGCGAGAGCGCAAGTGCTTGGGGTCGTTTTTGTAACTGGATTACTAGTACTGAAAATCGTCTTTATATTGGATGGTTCGGTGTTTTAATGATTCCGACTTTATTGACTGCAACTTCAGTTTTTATTATTGCTTTTATTGCAGCTCCGCCTGTAGATATTGATGGTATTAGAGAACCTGTTGCCGGTTCTCTTCTTTATGGAAACAATATAATTTCTGGTGCTATTATTCCTACCTCTGCAGCTATTGGTTTGCATTTTTATCCTATCTGGGAAGCAGCTTCTGTGGACGAATGGTTGTACAACGGCGGTCCTTATGAGTTAATTGTTCTTCATTTTTTACTTGGCGTAGCTTGTTACATGGGCCGTGAATGGGAACTTAGCTTTCGTTTAGGTATGCGACCTTGGATTGCTGTTGCATATTCAGCTCCTGTTGCGGCTGCTGCTGCAGTTTTCTTGATTTATCCTATAGGCCAAGGAAGTTTTTCGGATGGTATGCCCTTAGGCATTTCTGGTACTTTCAACTTCATGATTGTATTCCAGGCAGAGCATAATATTCTTATGCATCCTTTTCATATGTTAGGCGTAGCTGGCGTTTTTGGTGGTTCTTTATTTAGTGCTATGCATGGTTCTTTGGTAACTTCTAGTTTAATAAGGGAAACCACAGAGAGTGAGTCTGCTAATGCAGGTTACAAATTTGGTCAGGAAGAAGAAACTTATAATATTGTCGCGGCTCACGGTTATTTTGGTCGATTGATTTTCCAATATGCTAGTTTTAATAATTCTCGTTCTTTACATTTCTTCTTAGCGGCTTGGCCCGTAGTAGGTATCTGGTTTACTGCTTTGGGTATTAGTACTATGGCGTTCAACTTGAATGGATTCAATTTCAATCAATCTGTAGTTGACAGTCAAGGTCGTGTTATTAATACTTGGGCTGATATAATTAATCGTGCTAATCTTGGTATGGAAGTTATGCATGAGCGCAATGCTCACAATTTTCCTCTTGATTTGGCATCAATGGAATTCAATTCTATAGATGGTTAA